TTTCATTCAATTGAGAAGTACGAGTATACTCCATAGAATGATTTGGATAAAATATATTTAGCATCCATGGCTGAGTGGTCAAAGCACCCAACTCATAATTGGAGAATTCGCAGGTTCAATTCCTGCTGGATGCACAAGAGAAATAAGATATATCTCTACATAAGAAGATATCTGAATAAAGTTCAGATAGAAAAACAAATTCAATGTTTTTTTTTTGTAAAAAACTATACAATGTTTATAGAAATTGTTATGATTACCTAGGGAAATATATATACATGTATATTGAGAAACGAAAACTTAGTTTAGTAGGGAGTGAATGTAATGATGGATAGAGTGAAGAACCCGGTACTTACAGAAAAAACTATTCGTTTACTGGAAAAGAAACAGTATAGTTTTGACGTTGATTTGAATTCCAATAAGACTGAAATAAAATGTTGGATTGAACATTTTTTTGATGTAAAAGTAATAGCTATGAATAGTCATCGACCTCCAAAAAAGAAGAGATATGTGAATTCTATAATAGAGCATCCGATTCGTTATAAACGAATGATTGTCACACTTCAACCCAGGAATTCTATTCCACTATTCTCGAAAAAATAAAATTATTTTTTATTCACTTATTAATATGGCCATCCGTTTATATAGAGCCTATACTCCAGGCACACGCAATCGATCCGTGTTGGATCTTGAGGGAATAGTTCGATCTAACCCCCAAAAGGGATTAACCTCTGGCTTTTCTTGTAAGAAAGGTCGTAATAACAGAGGAATTATTACTAGCCGACATAGAGGAGGCGGTCACAAACGTCTATATCGTCAAATTGATTTTCGACGAAATAAAAGAAGTATATCCGGAAGAATTGTTACCATAGAATATGACCCTAATCGTAATGCATACATATGTCTCGTACACTATGGGGATGGCGAAAAAAGGTATATTTTACATCCCAAAGGAATCAAAATTGGAGATACTGTTGTTTCCGGTCCAAAAGCTCCTATCTCAATAGGAAATACCCTACCTTTGAGTGCGGTTTGAATTATTAATTTACGTAATCGGAAATAACCGGTTAGGTTTGAAGCGAAACCTATAAATCTATCACTAATCCGATCGTTCTACGTTCGGTGACCTTGGAAGGAAACTGAGGAGGAACAATAGCGGGTGATTAAGCTCAATATTTTTCTTCCACTGAATTACTGACTTCTAGAGATAAGATAATATGGAGAAGACTATATCGTCTCAAGCATAGACAGAACCAGAGGGGCCCTTGTTTCTAATATTTTATTTCACGGTAAACAAGTTACTCACATTCGATTTGATGGTCAAAGGCAAAATTGAAGCTGGATAGTGAGAATGTATCTTTGGAGATGGAAATAATGTTGAATATGCCTCCCAAGTTATCCAGAACATAAAGATATGTTAGCGTAATTTACTAAAGTCATTCATTCTGATGCTACATGAGGAACATAAGCCAGAGGATGGAGAAACAAACTTAGGATGTGGAAAATGAAATTATTTCTGAAACTTCATTTTATATTTATTTTTCAGAATTAGATTTATTTTTTTGGATAAATAGAATTTTATACATCTGGAAAGCTGTATGCCTTGAGAGAGGCTTGTACAGTTCGGGAAGAGATCCTCATTTCTGACAAATAAGAGTCTACTTCAACCAATATGCCTTTGGGCACAGCTGTGCATAACGTGGAAATAGCACCTGGAAAGGGTGGACAATTGGCTAGAGCAGCGGGTGCTGTAGCGAAGCTTATTGCAAAAGAGGGTCAGTTGGCTACATCAAGATTACCATCCGGAGAAGTTCGTTTAGTATCCCAGAATTGCTTAGCAACGATTGGACAAGTAGGCAATGTTGATGCTAATAATCGGACCTTGGGTAAAGCTGGATCTAAACGTTGGTTAGGTAGACGTCCCGAAGTACGGGGAATAGTTATGAACCCTGTAGATCATCCTCATGGGGGTGGTGAAGGCAGAGCTCCAATTGGTAGGGAAAAACCGTTAACCCCTTGGGGTCGCGCTGCACTTGGGAAAAGAAGTCGAAAAAATAATAAATATAGTGATCCTTCAATTCTTCACCGCCGTAGAAATAGCTAAAGAGATTGGACAGAAGGGGGAGAAAACAGAGGGTAGTTGACAATGACACGTTCACTAAGAAAAGGTCCTTTTATAGCTGATCACTTAATAAAAAAGATTGAGAGTCTTAATATGGGAAAGGAAGGGAAAGTAATAATAACCTGGTCCCGTGCATCCACCATTGCACCTACTATGATTGGTCACACGATCGCTGTTCATAACGGACAAGAACATTTACCCATTTATGTAACAGACCGTATGGTGGGTCACAAACTGGGAGAATTTGCACCTACTCGAATCTTCCGGGGACATGCAAAAAGTGATAAAAAATCTCGTCGTTGATTAGGAGGTAACATTTGATGAGAACCAATAGCTCAGATTCGGAGGTCCGAGCTTTAGCTAAGCATATACGTATGTCTGCTCATAAAGCACGCAGAGTAGTTAATCAAATTCGTGGTCGTTCATATGAACAAGCACTCATGATATTAGAATTCATGCCTTATCGAGCATGTTATCCCATATTACAATTAATTTCCTCTGCGGCAACAAATGCTAGTCAGATTCTGGGCTTAAGCAAAGCTAATTTATTCGTGGGTGAAGCTAGAGTAGATGAAGGCGCTTCTTTGAAAAGATTCCAACCTAGAGCCCAAGGACGGGCTTATCCAATACATAAACCTACTTGTCATATAACTATTGTAGTAAAAGGTAAATCCGTATAAAAGAAACATTGGAAAAATCAAATTATGCTAATATCATTGGGGGAGGGAGGGGATGCATGGGACAAAAGGTTAACCCACTTAGTTTCCGACTCGGTATAACCAAGAATCATCATTCTCATTGGTTTGCACAGCCAAAGATTTATTCCGAGTATCTTCAGGAGGATGAAAGGGTACGTAATTGTATCGAGAATTATGTACACAGACATATAATAAACTCCTCCAATTATAGAGTGGGAATTGCACGTGTCGAAATTCAGAGAAAAACAGATTTACTTCTGGTCGAGATACATACAGAATTCCCGGCCTTATTGATCGAAAGCAGCCATGGCCAAGGGATTGAACAATTAAAGAGAGATGTGCAACGTAATTTATTGAATAGAATTCAAAGAGTTCACATAACTTTGACGGAAATAGCGGGAACATATGGGGAACCAAATATACTTGCGAAATATATTGCCTTACAACTGAGAAGTCGAGTCGCATTTAGAAGAATCACGAGAAAGGCTATTGAACTAGAGAAGAAAAAAAATATAAAAGGTATTAAAATCCAAATTGCGGGACGTCTTAATGGAGCCGAAATTGCTCGTGTTGAATGGGCCAGAGAAGGTAGAGTCCCTTTACAAACTCTCCGGGCTCAAATTGATTATTGTTACTATCCGGCTAAAACTATTCATGGAATATTGGGAATAAAAGTTTGGATATTTCGAGATGAACAATAATTTATTTTTTATCCATTCAATTCATATTTTCAATTTATATTACAATGTTAGATAAAGAAAGACTAAATTAATTAATTCCGATTCATTCTATTTCTAATCCATATGCATAAGATATATAATGAAAATTTTTTCGTAAAATAAAAATAATATCTTGGAAAAGAAGTTGCTATGCTTAGTGTGCGACTCGTTCAAACTGAGGTTCTTAGGAAGAGACTAGGAAACCAATGAATCTCCAGTTTATACTAGAAACTAACTCATTGCTTCATATTATCATAATCCAATAAACTAACTACGAGGTAGTATTACTTTCTCCACGAAAAGAATCGATATTTGTGAAGCGAGAAACTATCCAAGAATATTAATAACAAAAATGAAATGATTAAATATTCTTTTCGAATCGTATGGTTGAAAAAGAATAATACTTTTCGAGGAGCAGTGTGATAAAGCATAGAATCAATACTAATTATCGAATTATTCAATGATTCCGGATTCTAAATAAAAAAAGCCTTAAGTCAATGAATACTAAGAAAATTGAATCTGTGAGAGGGAAATAGAAGGCTTCACTGCAGAGAGGGAACCTGAACGTGTATCTGGAAGCTATGGGAACGATGGAACTTATGAACAAATAAGATTGATATAAATCCTATTGTTCATTGGGTAGGATGGCGAAATAAACCGATAGTTAATATATTTATAATTAGAAAAGCTATAATCCAATTTTCATCAAGCAAATCTTACAAGAGTTAATATTCGCCTGTAAAATTTCTCTTGCAAAATCTAATGAAGTATGAATGAAATTGCGCAATTTGATTGAATGAAGATGAGAAATTAAAAACACAAAATTTTGAAGACTTTCGGGTTTTCATAATTTCGATTTAGTTAATTCATATATATCTATTGAATATGAACAATGTTTCTCCTTTCGTTGGTAAAATGAGATTTTACAAGATTTTATTTGCAAGGAGCCGGATGAAAGAAAACTCTCATGTCCGGTTTTGAAGTAGAGATGAAATACAATCGACTATAACCCTAAAAGAACGAAATTTCGTAAACAACATAGAGGGAGAATGAAAGGAATATCTGCTCGAGGCAATCTTATTTGCTTCGGAAGATTTGCCCTTCAGGCACTTGGGCCTGCTTGGATCACATCCAGACAGGTGGAAGCAGGACGACGAGCAATTACCCGTTATGCTCGTCGCGGTGGAAAAATATGGATACGTATATTTTCTGACAAACCTATCACTGTGAGACCTGCAGAAACACGTATGGGTTCGGGAAAAGGATCTCCGGAATTTTGGGTATCTGTCGTTAAACCGGGTAGAATACTTTATGAAATGGGTGGAGTACCAGAAGCTATTGCTACAGCGGCTTTGAAAATGGCTGCATACAAGATGCCTGTACGTACTCAATTTATTACTGTTGCACCCATGGAAATACAAAACTAGGAAATGTCTATTCCATAAGAAACATAGAATCAGAAAGATTCTAAGACAAGTCTAACGAAAAAAAGATATCCCCTAATATAGAGATTAGCCATATTCCATCTTCCTCGCTCTCCCGGAGAAGGAAAAAGATACTTTGGGGGATATGATCTTTCGACGAAAAAACGATTCAACCTCGAACTTATTTGAATGTAGCGGATAACAGCGGAGCTAGAAAACTAATGTGTATCTGAATCCTAGGAGCTAGTAATTGTAAATATGCGAATATTGGTGATGCAACTATAGCTGTGGTTGGAGAAGCAGTACCGAATATGCCTCCCAAAAAATCGGGAATAGTTAGAGCTGCAGTTGTACGTACCCGTAAAGAACTCAAACGTGACAATGGAATGATTATACGATTTGATGACAACGCAGCAGTTGTCATCAATAAGGAGGGGAATCCAAAAGGAACTCGAGTTTTTGGTCCGATTGCCCGAGAATTAAGAGAATTTGATTCTACTCAAATAGTTTCATTAGCTCCCGAAGTATCACGAATAACAAAAGATCATATAGTTCTACAATAAACAATATTTGAATGGTTTCGATAATCAAAAACTGGAATAATATAATGTATATAATAATAATAATAATAATAATAATATATGGTTGAGTTATCGCCAGCCGCCAATTTATCTTTCGAACCATGAACCGAAGTTACTCTCGAAAAAATGGAATTTTCTAAGATATTCCAACTGCTTGATTAGTTATTTTATTGTGTCTCCTATTACTTGATGGAGAAAGAAAAATATATGTATTTTTTTTTTTTTTTATCAATTTAGAGATTGTGCTTCGGGCATAGCATATTCCTTCAAAAAGACTTATTAAACTAAAATGTTTATTCATATCAATAATAACCAGTTTTCACGGGTAACGACACCATTGCTAATATGATTACCTCTATAGGGAATGCTAACCTAAGGAAGGTAGAAACGGTTCGAGTACCAGCTACTAATATCACTAGAAACATTGGAAGAATTCCTTTACAAGAAGGTTCTGTGGAAAACCTTGGTGAACATCGGGAAGGTACAAACAACTGTTTTTTAGTTCTAACCCTGGGATATCAGGGGGGGAAGAAAAAACCATACATAACTGCTTTGAGATGTATTAGCAGACCCGGCTTAAGAATATATTCTAACTATAGGGAGATTCCTGAAGTCTCGGGTGGAACGGGAATGGCAATTCTTTCTACTTCCCGCGGAATTATGACAGATCGAGAAGCTCGACAGAGGCAAATTGGGGGAGAGATACTACGTTATGTATGGTAACTCATCCACATCTTTAATTCATTATTCCATATGGTAAATCTCTTTTATCAAATAAGAACTAACTAATACTTTATAAATTTATATTAGTTAATTCGAAAAAAGATTTTCCTTTTGATGAAGAAACAGAGTTTGGTTGACATAGAGTTGTAGTTACTGAATCACTTCCCGATGCCATGTTCCGAGTCTGTTCATATAATGGATGTAAAGTTTCAACTCATGTTCCAAAAAAGATTAGACATAATTCTATATGAATATTATCAGGAATAGAGTGAAAATGGAATCCAGTCTTTATTTATGATTCAAACAAAAGACGTATAATCTATAGACATCATTGAATGATCAGGTCCTCTTGAGTTTTTTTTGTAATATTGGATATAGAGAATAATAAACGAAAGGAAATAAATTGTCATAACGAACAAAATCTGCATTCTCTATATCAGTGATTATATCGAAATAAGGACTACAAACATGAAAATTCGTGCTTCTGTTCGTAAAATTTGTGAAAATCGTCGACTAATTCGTAGACGAGGACGAATCATGGTGGTTTGTTCCGATCCGAAGCACAAGCAAAGGCAAGGATAATCATCTTTATTTATCTTTCCGCACAAAACAAAATTTTTATTTTTCTCTTAATCTTTTGAATCATATACAATTACTCTGTATAAATCACTTCCAATCCCATATAATAACTATTATTCTCATACATGGAAATGGGAACAACGCCAAGACTTATTAGAAAGATTAGTAATCTACGTGGAGGTAAACGTGGGAGAATACCCAAGGGTGTTATTCACATTCGAGCAAGTTTTAATAATACCATTGTTACTGTTACGGATGTGAGAGGACAAGTTGTTTCTTGGTCCTCCGCCGGTGCCTGTGGATTCAAGGGTGCAAAAAAAAGTACACCATTTGCCGCTCAGACTGCAGCGGAAAATGCTATTCGTACGTTGATTGATCGGGGTATGGGACAAGCAGAAGTCGTGGTAACTGGTCCGGGTCCGGGAAGAGATACAGCATTACGAGCTATTTGTGGAAGTGGTTCGGCACTGAGTCTCGTACGTGACATAACCCCTATGCCCCATAACGGATGTAGACCTCCTAAAAAGAGATGTATATAATATTGAAGGAACAGCGATTGTGAATAGTACGAATAAAGTACCGCTATCTGCTAAATCTGCATATTGGAAGTGCATCGAATCTAAAATTGAAAATGAGCGTCTTCATCATAGTCGTTTCATTATATCCCCACTTGGAATTGGTCAAGCTAATACTCTAGGAATCGCCATGCGCAGAGCATCACTCGGGGAATTGGAAGGAACATGTATCACTTCTGCAAAATTTGAAAAAATAATCCATGAATATTCTACAGTAGTAGGTATTCAAGAATCAGTACATGATACTTTAATTAATTTAAAAGAGATTGTGCTTAGAAGCAATTCTTCTGAAATTCAAAAAGCATATATATCTATCATTGGACCCGGAGAGATAACTGCTCAAGATATTATATTACCACCTTCTATTGAAATAATTGATCCTGCATAACATATAGCCACTCTTACTAAAAAGATTCATTTGAATATTGAATTGAGAATTGAAAGAGATCGTGGATATCGTAGACAAAATATAGTAAAATCTCAAGATGGAAATTTTCCTCTGAATGCTGTATTTATGCCTATTCGAAATGTGAATTATAGTATTCATTGTTTCGAAAGCCACGACAAGAAAATAATGAAAGAGATGCTTTTGCTCGAGATATGGACCAATGGGAGTATCACTCCCAGAGAAGCAATTTATGAAGCTTCTCGAAGTTTGATCAACTTATTTATTCCTTTTTTACATGCGGAAAACGGGGAAAAGATTTATGGAATGGGGAATATAAATGAATCTAATGCGTTGTCTTGTTCCGTTCTTCCTCCTATGTCGATTCAGGTAGATCAGATGGCAAAAGAAGTTACTTTCAGACATATCTTTATCGACCAATTGGAATTACCCCCGAGAGCTTATAACTGTCTTAAAAGAATTAATGTACATACGATATCAGACCTTCTAGATTATAGCCAAGATGATCTAATGAAAATTAAGAATTTTGGAATCAAATCTGTTGAACAAGTATTGGAAGCTTTGTGGAAACGTTTTGGAATAAGTTTACCTAGGAAAACTTGAAGTTCAATAAATAAACTCATTCATGTTTCTCTTTCGAAGAAAAACAAACTACAGTTGGATTCAAATCATAGTGAGAAAGATCAAATGGAATAATCGAAATCACTCCATTTGAATTTATTAAAAAACTTATATTTCTTATAATTGGAATTTATTGAATCTTTGATATATCTAGGGATTATTTGCTTTGAAGCAAGTCCTCCCTGGATATGAGACTAGAAGGAAAAAAATTCTTCTACAAGGGAAAATCGAACAATCAAATCAAGTAATTAATCTTGAATCGAATGATTGATCTTGGAAAAGACCTGAGGTTAGAGATTTATCAATGGGTAAAGCTGCCCCAATACCCAACCAAAGAGCTACTGCAGTACCAATTGGAAAAACTGTTGTAGCTACCGGACGACGAAATGGATTCTGAAATTTATTAACATTTTCTGGAAAGGGTACTGTCGATGATCCTGCGGGTACTGCGGCCATTAAAAGAACGCCCAATAATTTATTAGGCACTGTACGGAGTATTTGAAATACCGGAAAGAAATACCATTCAGGCAATATTTCCAAGGGAGTTGCAAATGGATTTGCAGGTTCACCGATCATTGAGGGTTCTGGGACTGCTGAACCTACAGTACATGCAATGGTACCTAAGATCACTACCGGAAAAATATATAAAAGATCGTTAGGCCAAGCGGGTTCTCCATAATAATTATGTCCCATACCTTTAGCCAATTTAGCTCTCAATACAGGATCACTTAAGTCAGGTTTTTTTGTTATCGGGATAGGCAAATTTGGATCTATTCTTCTTCCCATAGAATCGGACATGAGAGATTTTTCTCATCCGGCTCAAGCAATAACTAGAATATTTTTTTTTTTTCTTTTTAGGATACATAAAAATATTATATGATCTCTAATGCTTTATTTTAGGGATTCTTTTCAAACCCCATTTTAATTTTGAATTAAATGCTCATTGTCCAAGTGGGCCATAAAATAAAATTTGGGCATTATGATCATCAATATGCTTTTCGGACAATCTTATTCCTTATGAGTCATTTTCTTTTCCACGGAGGAACAAGGTTTTGGAACGTAATAGTATTAACTTGTTAACACTCCGGCTTATCTATCCGTTTTTTCTTTGGATCTCCCTTTCACTCCGATGGTATTATTTTGATTGAGATGCAAGGGAAGTGAATGCATTTCTTCACCATATTCCTTTTCTCCCAAGGAAGAATAAATATATCTCACTTTAACTTACTGGATTTTGCGAAGCCTATTTGAGATTATAATTCGATCATGGAAATGATTCTCTTTCCAAAACCAACGAGATTTTTGTACCCGAGTTTTAACCCTCCTACAAGTAGGAGCGAGATCGGGATAGAGACACATTTTCTCATTGGATGTCGATGTGACAGATTCAATGGAATATCTGCATAGCCGAAGTTGAATAATTCAAGTCACACACTCCCGTAATCCATCTTCTCTCTGAAAAGAATCTATTTTCGACTATTCATTGGTCTGAACCCAGTAATACTTCGAAATAGAAAACAAAATCCATGAGATATTCTTTATTGTTTATAAAGAATGTCTATGGCAATGGAATAATTTAATGAAAGTTAAGTTGTTGAGATAATATGAATATTAATCCCTACCCTATTGCGTTTCTTCCCGCTCGTAAAGGACCTGAGATACCTTGCTTACGAATCATTGGAAAGTGCATCGGCATAGATACAGCAGTAAGAAGAGGTAATACAAAAGTGTGTAAACTATAAAAACGAGTCAATGTGGATTGACCTACACTGGCACTCCCGCGTAATAACTCTACCAAGGGAGATCCTATTGCAGGAATAGCTTCAGGTACACCAGTTACAATCTTGACAGCCCAATAACCAATTTGATCCCAGGGCAGAGAATAACCAGTTACACCAAAAGATACGGTTAATACGGCTAAAATTACACCTGTAACCCAAGTTAATTCACGAGGTTTCTTGAATCCCCCCGTGAGATAAACGCGAAATACGTGCAAAATCATCATTGGAACCATCATACTTGCCGACCATCGATGGACTGATCGAATTGACCAACCAAAGTTGACTTCAGTCATTATATATTGAACAGAGCTAAAAGCTTCTGTAACGGTCGGGCGATAGTGGAAAGTCATAGCAAAACCAGTGGCTACTTGTACTAAGAAGCAAGTCAGGGTAATTCCCCCTAGACAATAAAATGTATTGACATGGGGAGGAACATATTTACTAGTAATATCATCCGCAATCGCCTGAATCTCAAGACGCTCCTCAAACCAATCATATACTTTATTGAGATGGGTGAACTTTTATTTCATACGCTCCCCCCTCTGAAAACCGTACATGGGGATTTCCCTTCATACGGCTTGAGCAAAAAAATGATACGAAATCTTTTCATTAATTATTTCAATAAAAACTCCCCCCCCAAAAAAGGTAGAACCTAATCTTTTTCATAACATTTTATTGCCTTGATCCCAAGTCGGCTCTTTTTTCCCTCCAAAACGAATGAATATTGTTGGCCTTTTGAACAATCTTTTCTCCTATCATCAATATATATTGAAAAAACAGTGATATAAAATAAATTCTGAAGATTATCTCGTTGAAACCTTGATGGATATTCAAAAACCTTAGATTCCTACTAACTCCGATAGACTCTTTTTTTTAGAGGAGGTACGATGGGTAAGAAGCTTCTCTATCGTCACCAACTTGATAAAATATGCTTATAAAATGGGAATGTTCTCTCATTTCCCAAGTATGCAGTTGTGAAAAATATATCGTAGAATTTCTAGTCAACAAATTTTTCAAGTTATTGAAAGTTTGGTAACGAAGCTTGAATAGCGGATATACATAAATTAATCATGGTTTAAATCTTCCTATTGAACTAATGCCTTCGTGAGCCCCGCGCTTCAGATGCTAACTATTCAATTGGTATCCAGCAAGGTAGGATCATTCTGTGAGAAAGATGACAAATTACTTTGTACTATCAATGATTAATTCGGACGAGTCGCACACCCGTATTCCAAAGATCTCCTAATTGGAGAATCACACGATTGAACTACCATGGAGAGGAGAGCTAACCTACGGACCCTAAGCAAGCCATTAAATCTAATGAAACAGAAGATTTATAAATTTTTCTATTTCACTAGATTGGAATATTTGTTGGGGGGGGAAAGACTCTTTAGTTTTTGTTCATTACCAACTCACCGGAATCCCATCCAATGAAACGGGGGAATTATAAAGTTCCAATATAATAACTGGAGAGACTGCAAATAGGGCCATTGCGACACCCATAATGGGAGTGGTTCCCCATCCAGGAGCCACTTTACCATATTCCGAATTAAGTGGTTTTGATGAACTTCCTACACTGGTTCGTTGCGGTTTGATCCTGGGAATACCATCAATAATCTTTGTAGCCGTAAAACTTATTACATTAGTTGAGATTTGTTAACTTTATGTACTATTATATTGGAAACGGAAACAAACCATTATCTCGGGATTACTTAGCAATGGAAACTGCAACCTTGGTCGCTATCTCCATATCTCGTTCACTTGTCAGCTTCACCGGTCACGCTTCGTATACTGCCTTTGGGCAACCCTCCAAAGAACTTAGAGATCCTTTTGAGGAGCATGAAGATTAGCCTAAGTGACCTTCCCTCAGTCTTTAGGGAAGGTCATTAATTTTTCATCCCGGATCACCCTCTTGATGATCCAAAAATCATTTTTTCCCTTTACTTGGAACTTTAGGTGGCTCCCGGAAGAAAATAGCAAAAAATATTATTCCTGAAGTACTTACCGGCAAGGATGTATGAACCAATGCTTCCGTAGATTCGATTGTATGGGTGAGGGAGTATAGGGATAACTTTCGTACTACTTAAAGATATAGAAATTAAATCTATCTAATCTATATAGATTAGATAGATTTAATTTTGAAAACGAGATATATATATTTTTGGATTGATGTTATACTGCTTGTCTTTTGGTAGTTGGATCTCCTAGTTTTTGGAATGCTCCGAATTCAACTTGAGCATCTAAATCAGGATCAATACCAGCAAAAACATCTCTGAACAAGGTTCTAGCACCATGCCAAATATGTCCGAAGAAGAAAAGAAGAGCAAATGTAGCGTGACCGAAAGTAAACCAACCTCTTGGACTACTACGAAAAACACCATCAGACTTTAGAGTAGCACGATCAAATTCAGAAATCTCACCTAATTGAGCACGTCTAGCATATTTTTTCACTGTAGCGGGATCACTAAAACTAACCCCATCGAGTTCACCACCGTAAAACTCAACAGTTACACCTACTTGTTCAATGCTATACTTTGATTCTGCCCTCCTGAAGGGAACATCGGCTCTCGCAATTCCCTCCCCATCCACCAAAACTACTGGAAAGGTTTCGAAGAAAGTAGGCATACGACGTACGAAAAGCTCATGTCCTTCTTTATCCCTGAAGACAGCGTGACCTAACCAACCAACAGCTATTCCATCCCCATTGTCCATCGCACCCGCTCTGAATAATCCCCCTTTCGCTGGATTATTACCAATATAATCATAAAAAGCTAATTTTTCTGGAATTTTGGACCAAGCTTCTGATAAACTAAGATTTTCGGCCCTGCTGGATCGAATCCTCCGATCTATCTCTTGTTGAAAGAATCCTTGATCCCATTGATAACGAGTAGGACCGAATAATTCTATTGGAGTGGTCGCGGAGCCATACCACATGGTTCCGGCAGCAACAAAGGCTGCAAAAAACACGGCAGCAATACTGCTGGATAAAACAGTTTCAACATTCCCCATACGTAATCCTTTGTATAATCGTTGGGGAGGACGAACACTAAGGTAGAATAGACCTGCTAATATACCTAGAATACCTGCTGCAATATGATGAGAAGCTATTCCTCCTGGAACGAAGGGGTCGAATCCTTCGGCTCCCCACACTGGAGCTACAGGTTGTGCTTCTCCAGTCAACCCATAGGGATCAGACACCCATATTCCGGGACCGAACAAACCTGTTACGTGAAATGCTCCGAATCCGAAACAAAGTACTCCTGAAAGGAATAAATGAACTCCGAAGACCTTAGGCAAATCTATAGTAAGTGCTCCCGTACGTTCGTCAGTAAATATTTCTAGATCCCAATATACCCAATGCCAAATAGCTGATAAGAATAACAAGCCAGATAACACAATATGCGCAGCAGCCACGCCTTCATAACTCCAAATACCTGCATTAGTTACAGTTTCTCCGGTGATACTCCAACCACCCCATGACTTCGTTATTCCTAAACGAGTCATGAAAGGGATAACGAACATGCCCTGTCTCCACATGGGATCAAGAACAGGATCGGATGGATCAAAAACTGCTAACTCATACAAAGCCATTGAACCAGCCCAACCAGAAACTAACGCTGTGTGCATTATATGTACAGCAATTGAACGGCCAGGATCATTTGATACAACGGTATGGACACGGTACCAAGGCGGACCCATGCATATACCCCTTTCTCAAAGGGGAGTAGACACTACGTAACTTTATTGCATTCAAGGGCTGTTATACGATGCTAAAACCTTATCCAATCATACAGGGATTCACATCTATTTACAGTTATACGTGATGAGGTATTGAGATACCAATTCCCTTCTTTCTCACAATGAAGAGGAGCAGGAATAGTTTAGCATCTCTTGATTCAGCATAACAATGAATATATTGGTCCCATCAAACATCAGAGTGATTCAAATAATGGATGACGCATAGTTTAGAATAGGGTTCAATATCGTGCTTGACTAAATCGAGGAGCGTAATGTTATTATATACTCTATGTGTGTAATTAGGTAAAGTATACTCCAATGGATTGGTTATTCGAACGGAGACTCAAACAGAGGTTCAATTTTTTCATCTATCCATATGAGTTACTATCTTTTACAATCTATATCAAATTTTTTTTTATTGATTTATAAAATCAAATATATATATATATATATATATATATATATATATATTTGATATTTGATAGATGAATCAGTTTTCTTATTCATTGGCATCAAAGTCTATTTTATTGAACAATCATAAGGAACAAATGAAACCTGAGCTTCTAACTTCTAAGGTATTACATTGTTAGATGCTTCTCATTAAGTTAAGGGGTCCCGAGAAAGCTCTGAAATAACTAACTTACTTGCCAAATATTAGAAAAAATAATTTATTATGTTATGATTTTCCATCCTTCGTACCCCTATCCAATTCATCATATTGACTGTTCTGTTCCATTTTTTCCTTCCAGTTGTTGATACAGATCCATGATTGAGAGAATTATCATAGAAAATCCTGTAATCTCTCCTTCGGAAGGATTTTAGTAATTGTTATCTCTCCATCGCATCAGGTTCATGCTCGGAAAAAGTAGACCCAATATCCAATATTTGGTTTTTGATTTATTTCATCGGTATGCATTGGTCCATGCCGCTTTCGCCTTGTGTATCAATCATATCATGTGTATGAAACGGAACTATAATATGATTTACTACGCCTATTGGTGGAATCACTAGAGATTCTGTAGGTCTATATAATTGATACAATCTTTTTTCCCGATCAATTATGCTCTCGTATTGGGGGGCAATATAATATTTGGTCCCCAAGAAATGCCCATTGGTGTTCCGAAAGTATCCCTTCGAATCTTCGGAGAGGAAGATATAGTTTGGATTGACGTACAGTGCGACTTGTTTGAAATATTCGATTATACGGAATCTTCCCGTCATTCCTTCCGATTGAGATGCTTCTATCTCACTTAAGATTGACTAAATGCTCAGTAATCTAAAGCGTGAGATCTCTCACGAAAAAAAAAAAAAAATATTTATCAATCATGATAATCTATGGCTAGCCAAAACTAATAAAGAGTATTCAGGCTTCGTTYAACGAAACAAACAACTGATCAAAGATTAATCATTCTTGATTGATCATGATGAAATGATATGGACAAGCATTTCTAGCAGAAGTAAGAATAAATAGAGTGGAAAAATGGCAGTAGATCTACTTGCTCCATATGTGCGAGTAACAGTCGGATAGATATTTCCCCGAAGTGGAGCATAAACCCAAGGATCTTATTAAGAATCTATTTGAAAACAAGGGAATTCTGCTGAAAATAAAATCATTGAATTGGACATCAGTTAATAGGTAGTTCAATAAGTTGAAAATGTAACACTTTGGAAACAAAGACAAACTTGAACTGGAAGTGGTAAGACTCATCCTTTGAGATGAAAGAAAGATTTTTTTTTATCTAACTAAAAGGTTTTTTTAGAAGATGGGTATCGGAAGAAAGAAATACCTAACTTTTTCAACTGCTCGAGCCGTATGCACTTAAAAGTGCGTGTGCGGTTCCAAAGGAAGAAAAGCTATAAATCTATCCTAATCAACCGACTTTATCGAGAAAGATTGTTGTTTTTGGGCCAGCACATAGATGATGAAATTGCAAATCAAACTATTTGTATTCTGATGTACCTGAATGGAGAAGATCAGAGTAAGGATATTTATTTATATATTAATTCTCCTGGCGGAGCGGTATTAGCAGGAATATCTGTCTATGATATTATGCAATATATAATACCAAATGTAAACACTATCTGTGTGGGATTAGCTGCTTCAATGGGATCTTTCATTTTAGCTGGAGGAGAAATTACTAAACGTATAGCGCTACCCCACGCTCCGCGCCAATGAGTCTTTGTTTGATGGATAGAAAAAGGATGTGAAGAAAAAACTAACTATGCCTGCGCCAACGAATGGAGGGTAATAATAGCATGGCATACGAAACTTGATACAACTGTAATAAAGAAAACTTGAAGTATCGGGATAGTAAACACAACCGTGGCTTTTTTTTTATTCTCCGATCAATTTGATCCTATATCTCCTGGGGTCTATTCCAGCGTCGTAAACTCCCGGAATAATATTGGAGAAAAAGGAAATATGGCCATATAACATCGATAAAAGAAACTTTGGGATTGCTGAATGAGGGAATGTATGGAGCAATGGAACCATCACAGTATCTTCCTTTTCTGAAAGAAAAAGATGGTACATAGATTATCTTATTCATCTATCTTCGATATCCAGAATATTTACTATCTAATATTGTATAATAAATAACAATAATATTATTGTTATTTATTATGACGAATTATATAAAAAATTGTTCAATCTATTATGGAGCTGTATGCACCAAAAATGCTTGTACGGTTCATTAAATCAAGTCTTTCTCGAATAGAGGAAGAAAGAATAAAAAGTAAATAAGCATTTATTAATAGGGTGATGATTCATCAACCCGGTAGTTCTTTCTATGATGGACAAGCGGGAGAATGTCTTGTGGAAGCAGAAGAGATGTTGAAACTTCGCGACTGCGTTACTAAAATTTATGTACAAAGAACAGGAAAACCTTTATGGGTAGTCTCTGAAGATATGGAAAGAGATGTTTTTATGTCAGCGGAAGAAGCTAAAGTTTATGGCATTACTGATCCTATAGCTGTAGAAACTTCTTCGAACTCTCTAATTAATAGCTGATTAAAAAAAATTAACTAGAATTTTCGAGAAGAAAATAAATTCCCTGCTTATGGTAAATATAAAAGTGATCGGTGTGACGGATCCATAAGTAGGAACAATAGCTTGCTTGCATATGATAAATAAATCCTATAAATGAAAAATCGACAAATTATAAGATTTATTAATACGAAATATAATAAGAGAGTCATAAAGTTTCGATTTAGTTCCGATCTTTCTATAAGTTTCTTTCACTTTCAAGAGAATAAAAAGAAACTTCTAAGGATTAGTTTTTGAATCTCATAATAAACTCTTAGGGTTAGGATCAATCCGAACTAGTAAATTCTGCGTACTGCACTAAGAATGCCTACTATTCAACAACTCATTAGGAATCGAAGACAGCCAATAGGAGATAGAACAAAATCCCCTGCCCTTCGAGGATGCCCTCAGCGTAGAGGAGTATGTACCAGGGTGTATGTGCGACTCGTTTAGATCAGAAGCTCGAGGTGCAGGGGGATCGATATGGCAGGAGAATCCCCTCACTATAGTAAGTACAGATCTATCATCCACCAATATTGGGGATGAAATTTATGGTTTCTATTGGTGCAAATCCGATCACCCCGATGCAGGATGAAAAGCAATTTCTCAATGATAGCGAATGGTCATCAATCCATTGAGCGAGGAAGAAAATGCAATTCGAAAAGCATGATGCTTATATCGCCGCAAAAACGGACTTACAAGGTAAGCTGCCCAGCCAACCCTCACGATCACACGCCGTTATTGTATGGATAAGTCTTATTGTAAGAAGATTTTTTTTGCTCGATGAATCGGGTAGAGCTGGGGATCAGAAACTATACGAGTCACTGGTAACATTCTCATTTCGTTTTGAGAAATAAGAGGCTCCGGCGTATAGGGGGTACCCCACCGTTTAAGGAGAAACTATAGAAACGATGGAATCCCGGATTTTTCTCAGTTCAAGGTCCCATCCCTTGCTCACTGAGCAGATGCCCAATCCAAAAAATTCGTGGATAGGAAGGTTGAAGTAGCAAAAGCCACGGGAATCTTTATTCCCTACATCAGAAAGATCGGTGGTCTCATTCCATGAAGGATAGTAAAGAGAAAGCGGACCTTATGTAAAAGATGCCATTCTATCGAATAGCATCCTATTCGATGTACATCCGAAAAATACAATGGTAATTTCAATAATATTTCTTTAATCGCCATAATATTGTGATAATCACAACGAAACGGGTGTTTTAATCAACTCAACCATATCCATTCTTTGCTCCTATTTATCAACAGAGCAAAATCTATTATAAAGAATATTCAAATATAAGAATTTTTACATTCATTCTTCATTTAAATATTCAGTGATTTTTTATATAGTAAGCAACAACGACTAGAGTTAAACGTGGCTACGTGGCTCGGAAACACCGGAAAGATATTATTCAACTCACATCAGGGTTTCGAGGAGCTCATTCGAGAATCTTTCGAACCGGTAAACAGCAAGTAATAAAGGCTTTAGTTTCTCCCCATCGAGATAAAGGTAAACGAAAAAGAGATTTTCGTCGTCTATGGATTACCCGGATCAATGCAGCAGCCCGAAACAATGGAGTTTCTTATACTAAATCTATTCAACATTCATACAAAAACCAGGTTTTTTTGAATCGTAAAATACTCGCGCAGATAGCTATATTGGATATTAGTAGCTCTTCCACAATTTTGAGAGAGGTTAACGAATAATAGATAGGGGAATAAGGTATAAAAACCTCTCCGGGGATTGATTCACTCCGGGGAGGTATAAACATCGAGAGAATTACTAAATCTCGGGAATGAATAAATAGATAGATAAAGTCAAGATCCCCTCTTTTCCATAAGAGAATCGAGATCTTTTTCCTTATGTGACCTATTTCGATTTCATCTTAATTAATGAGATTTATTATTAATAATATCCAATTAACTTTCGTTATTGACAAAAGGTAACAAAGCTAAAATACGAGCTCGTTTAACAGCAATAGTCATTAAACGTTGTTGTTTCGAGGTTAATCTATTCATTCGTTTAGATAAGATTTTTCCCCGCTTGCTAATAAATCCGCAAAGTAAACTTATATTCTTATAATCAACAGTTTCTCCTGATCTAATTGGTGGCGAACGTTTACGAGAAGATCGCTCGGATTTGCCCATGGTTTGTTTCACGAACCTCCCCAATACTGCTTATTTTCCTATTTCTTTGTGAATAGTATGTTGATAACAATAAGGACAAAACTTTTTCAATTCCATTCGAGTAGGCGTATTGCGACGATTTTTCCGAGTAGTATATCTGGAAACACCTGAATGTTTTTCATTACCGTTTCGGACACAACTAGTACATTCTGAAGTAATTGTTACTCTCACATTTTTACTCTCAGCCATAATTTTTTGAATCTTGAAAAGACAAATGAGTTTCTGATCTTATGGCGAAAAATCTAATAATGAAAAATTTTTTCTTAAAATTTTTCATTATTAGAGATATTCAATAAGATTCTCTATTTTTTCGATGAAGTCAAATTTTCAAGCTCATCTTTTTCCCATTGGAACTTGATTCTTCGATAAGACTTAATTCAAATATTTATTTGGGAGTTTCCAACCAATAGGTTAACTCAAAAAGTGGTCAAACTCGAAATGGTAAAAGGGTATACTATCCTTGGGGAAGAGGAAGAACTAAAGCATCCGGGGAAGAACGATTAATCTCTGTCGATAAACCAGCTGAAGATCCGAACCACAACGTAGCTACAACAGGCGCTGTGGAAAGATATGTTTTTACATCTTGCATTGCAAGTTCCTCCCCCTAAATCACTTTCTTCCGGCTTTCAGAAACTGGATTGAAAGGATTCTTACTAAATTTTTTGTTGAAATTTTCATTTTTCTACGAAGGTTCATATAAGTAAGTAATGACAGAGCAATAGAAATAAGCGAAATCTATTCTTTTTTACTTTGAGACTTCTTAAGTGATTTATTAGTAATTAATTTTATTAAATTCTTTCTTGTGTACGTTACTATTTCCATTCTACCTCGATAAATCAGTAAAAAATATATAATAATTTATTTGAATTTCTATCTACTATTAAATAAATAAATGAATAAATAGTATCAAATACGATCATCTCATCACTTAATTATTCGAATTCCAAGAATAATAATTATTTACGATGAATGGTTGTTCTCCAGTATAGTATCCCTCATCAAAAAGGATTTTATTGAACAAGTCACAAATCTTTTCATAGGGGAAATACAAAAGTTTCAATTTCAATGTTCTTGTATATAAGATTCCCTTGTTTTTAAGAATCCCCCCCAAAAAAAATAAAAAAAAAACAGTTAAATTATTAGAATTATTCCATAACGAATTGCGATACAGGAAAGGACGATGAGGAAATAGGGATGGGACGATGTAGGCAAGAGGCTTTAAATAAAGTATTTAAATAAAGTACAATCCATCTTGTATGAAAGTTGGGAGGGATGTAGCGCAGCTCGGTAGCGCGTTTGTTTTGGGTACAAAATGTCGCAGGTTCGAATCCTGTCATCCCTAACCCGAATCTCATACGTATGAGAGATCTTCGAACGAATAGGTATTCGCGGAATACAAGCAATAAGTATTCAAGAAATAGGAGAGAATAAAAGAAGATTATCTCTCTATCCACGACCTCCTATGTGATGCGAAAAAAGCGCTCTTAGTTCAGTTCGGTAGAACGTAGGTCTCCAAAACCTGATGTCGTAGGTTCAAATCCTACAGAGCGTGATTTTGATAATAAAATTGAATTTGATAATAAAATTGAATTTGATGTGTTTTTTCCTTTTCCATAATCAAATTTTGAACTCAATTAGATTCATTGATAAAACAGCAAAATTTATTGATCAATTTGACCTCCCTAAGAAGGGAGGCAAGTGTGGGATGCTAAACGTAATCCAATCCTCGGTCAAAGATCCAATTGATCACCACGTCAGTATTGTGAATATGCAGTTACAAATAATCCAGCTGAAGTTGTTGGAATCGAACCTGATACGATTCCGGATGGCAAAGCTTCAACCGTTTCTTTCTGAGTTAACGAAGACAATATCTAACTTAGATAGTACCCAAGTTTGCTGTGAATCTCAATAACCATCATCTGGCAGAAAATTTTCCTTGATTTTCCCCGTCATTATTTTCTAGATAAGTTTTATCTTATTTGAGCCAGTAAGTGGAACTAAAGCTGGAGTTAGAGCAGCCAATAGGAATACGAAGTAGCTAGGTATAATAGACATAGAAAAAACTTTGAATGGTGATAACGAATTTAGTATACACCCTTGTAGAGTAATTACCTAAATCTCTTTATGACCAAAAAAATAAAGATTAATTCGAAGTACAAAATATCCAATTGAAACGAGATTCTTTCTTATATTCGTCATTACCCTCGCATAATAAGAATATGAAGAATATATGATTGGGAATGAGGGATATAAAAAATACTTTTTCATAAGTAAAAAAGGAAGAACTATATTCAAATAATCGTTATTCTAAATCACTTTTCATATTCGTATCGATTTCCAGTCCGTGAATTGATAAAACGACTCGGAAATCGCGCAAGTTCCTACTGTATGATCTCCACAACGAATAGCGAAACGCTTTTATTTTCGTTTTAAAGGTTCAATTAAAGTGAATTCTCATCCGATCACCTAGCATTACTATTTGTATTTCTTTCGCCAGAATTACATAGTATTGAAATGATTCAATCTTATCAATTGCATCAGTAATACGAACATAAATTTTGGAGGATGTTCTGGGGGGAGGAAATTTTTGTTTGTTCCTTCCAAGGAAGGGAATATAGACTTGTGCTTTGAATCGAGTATGGGATTTCGCAGTCCCAACCGCCATTCCACATTGTACATTTTCCCCTTGTTTGTATTCGACCCTAAAGAGAATAATTCTTACATTCATTATCTCCAACAATAAAGACTTTTTGGAACTTTTTTCCTTTAAACCCATGATGATACTACTCTATTACGAATTCCTTTCGATCCAACTATTTTTACAGTTTCTCCAAAATAATTAATTCCTATCCCTATGCTATCGATATTGCTTCACAAACTATGAGGAAACAAAAATCTTATACAGTCGTAGGAAAAGTTTTATCCATCTCATGTTGGGATGCAGGAATTCGATATCCACCTAATCATAAATATCTCCGTTTGTATTTACCTCTAGACGAATACCCAGTAAGGGTAAGCCATTAATGTGAGGCTCGGGATCGCGGGAATGTTACTTTCTGTAAACTAACTCATAATGACTCAAAGTTTCACAGATCTTTAATCTAACTAATTTTAATAATCTCTATTCTTTACTCGGTCTTCCTTATTTGAAGAAACTATTGCATTGGGAATCGGCCGAAGAATATTTTTTTGTTCGTAGGATAAATATTCGCTCTCTATTCACCTGTGCCACATCGGTAATCATATTCTCTGTGTAATCCGTGCGACCCAAATCCATGTGGAGTGAACATAGCGCGCACAGGAGTCCCATATTCTACACGGGCTATAACACTCCCACTCTTTCTCCTGGAGCTGCATCAATCTCAAAAGGCTGGCTTTACATTTGTTCGTAACCGCTAAAACCATAGTAATCCGTTGTAGTGGTTTTTCCCTCTGTGACCCATACGTCCAATGGTTCCAGTATTTAAACATTCATATAGGTTCTTTACGTTCAAAATCTTCTCATCTGAGGTCAGGTCACGCAAAATGATCTCAAGTCACTGGGTTTATTGAATATTGATTAAGTTAGTCAAACAGTGCTAATAAAATGACCAAATTATTCAATCTTATTCTTTCTTTTTCCTTTCCTTTATTCCCATTGAAAGTTAGTTGTCTTGCTGCGTCGGAAGAACGCTAGCTATACTGGTCCAGTATGCTTCAAAGATACCCTTGGTACAAGGTTGACAATCTAACAAGGTTTAAAGGAGATATCAGTAGATTCCATATCTTCCGGTTTCGATCCTCCATAATGGAATCAATTCCTCCTCGCGTCTACAAAGAATATATAACACGGAGCTAACCATGTCTGGGAATACGGGAGAGCGCCCTTTCGCCGACATTATTACAAGTATTCGGTACTGGGTGATTCATAGCATTACTATACCTCCCTTGTTCATTGCAGGTTGGTCATTCGTCAGCACAGGGTTGGCTTACGATGTGTTCGGGAGTCCTCGGCCAAATGAGTATTTTACGGAGAGCCGACAAGAGGTTCCATTAATAACCGGCCGTTTCAATTCGTTGGAACAAGTCGATGAATTTACTAGATCTTTGTAGGAGGTATCAATGACTATAGATAGAACTTATCCAATTTTCACAGTTAGATGGCTGGCCGTTCATGGACTAGCTGTACCTACGGTTTTCTCCCCAGGATCAATATCAGCAACGCAATCCATCCAACGATAAACCAACCTTATTTATCTGGAGCGTGAAGAAGCTACGACACAACCAAATCCGAACAAACAGAGTGTGGAATCAAATCGTACCAGCCTCTATTGGGGGTTGTTACTAATCCTTGTACTTGCTGTTCCATTTCCCAGTCACTTTTCTAATTAATAACGGCATAAACTTTCTTGCCTCATACGGAAAGATCCAAGATTCTAATTGTCCGTGACCGTCCATGTCTCGGAGTCATGACCACCCAATGGAATGTGAGGGGAGTAGAATAAATGGCCAATACCACCGGAAGGATTCCCTTGTGGCTAATAGGTACCGTAGTTGGTACCCCTGTGATCGGTCCAGTAGGTATTTCTTTTCATGGCCCATACTCCGGATTAGGATCATCCCCGTAATAATTGAATCGACTGGATAAATAAACCTGAACCTGTATAAGGAATACTGTAATGCAAGGGTAGGTTAGTTCGCCCAGACTCAATAGATAATAAAACTTTGCTCACTTTGAACTTGAAATGGGCAAAGTTTTATTAATAATTCATTCATTTATTGAGTCTTCCGGTTCCAATAAGAAATAAGAAAGATTAACGAAATATAATAAGATTCTTGAGAATCTTATTATTCCATAAATTTATCTAATAATTTTAAATAAAAGAAAAAATCAATTGATAATATGTCATCACATCATTTAGTGACATTTTTATCATGCAGATAAATCTTTTAGCATCTTAAATTTTTGATTGATTTATCATAAGTTTTTCTTATCTTATTAAAAGAAAATAAAAATAATTTACAAATCAATAATCTTGCTAGAACAACAAATTACTATCCTTTCCAAAAATTTGAATGTGGTGAATTACTATTCACTTTCGTAAAGGCTGAGATTATGCTATGGAAATTCCATGTTTTTAATATGGGATTTGGAGCGTAATTCGGGCCGGGGAGAAGAACACCTTCGAAACGAGCCAGGGAGTTGGGACCCCATGTGTTTCTGCAATAAACAACATAAGCCTTTTCTATATACCATTCATCTGTTTTCCACTCTTTATAAGATAAGCTAGAAGAATTCTCAGAAGGATATGCAGAACATATTCTCTTAGTAATTGGTGAACAAGGTCAAAAGGATCACGGGCTTCCTGTACCTCAATATTAAAATCGACTTCGATTTTTTGGGGGGAAAAGATGGTGATATTTCTAAGGGTTTGTCCGTCTCTCCTCCATACGTTACGTCTGTGGATCTGTTTCAGAATATTATATTTTTGGTAAGAACAAAGGTCATTCTCTTCAAGTAAATAGAAGAGCTTTATGATATGTTGTTCCCCGAAATAGAAACAGTTTTTTGATCTAAAAAAAATATATATATATATATATATATATTATATATATATATATATATATATATATATATATATATATATATATTCTAGATCCATTTTATTTTATCTTGAGAGATATTCTAAATAAATAAATAGATAAGAAAGATTCTTTTATAGCACCTAAAATAGGAATATATGGGGAATAAAAGAAGACCATTCGGCAAGCTGATATGCTATGTCTTAATGCTTGCTGAGTCACCCCTTCTGAAATACATATTTTGATGTGGTATCCCCAATTTATAGTAGTAAAGGAAGGGGATAATGATATTCCAGACTGACTCTCAGTCTCTGAAGAAACCGTTACCATACATATTATACGAATGTATAGAAACTAAAATCGATGATCTCATTACACATTAGCAATCGATATAAGAAATGAAATGGGGATTCTACTGATCAGGCGCTTCAGTTAACTTTGTTTCGAACAATATATAAACTGAACCTAAAAATTCATTTCAGCTAATTGGACTTTTTCAAATTGTTTCTTTTTGAGTACTAGGAATATCTGTGCTAAAACAACCGATGCGAGGAATAACAAAAGACCTTGAGCACGTAACGGATCCTGAAGTACTATTTCCGCATCTCCCTGACCAAAACCACCTACATTAGGATTATTAGTTAATGGTTGATCAATCTTAATTAATTCACCTTCCGAAATAATGAGTTCTGGTCCTGGGGGTACAATATCAACCACCGGACGGCTGTCCAATGTATTTTCAATCGTTATTTCATACCCACCTTTCTCTCTACGTAATATTTTGCTTACCTTACCCGTGGCTGAAGCATTATAAACCGTATTGTTGCTTTTGCTCCCATCGGGATAAATTTGTCCTCTTCCCCTATTGCCACCCACATATATAGGATATTTCAAAAAATAAGCTTCTTTATTAGTAGCAGGGTCTGGTGAAAGAATGGGAAACACAATCTCACTGTATTTTCCACCCGGAACAGGACCTATTACCAGAATGTTTTTTCTATCAGGACGATAAGTCTGAAAATAAAGATTACCCATTTTTTCTTTAATCTCGGGGGGAATACGATCAGGAGGAGCTAATTCAAATCCTTCAGGTAAGATAAGAACAGCTCCCACGTTCAAAGCCCCTTTCTTACCATTAGCAAGTACTTGTTTTATTTGCATATCATAAGGGATTTTAACAACTGCCTCAAATACGGTATCCGGGAGTACAGATTGTGGAACTTCGATATCCACAGGTTTTTCAGCTAAGTAACAATTGGCACATACAATACGTCCAGTTGCCTCTCGAGGGTTCTCGTAACTTTGCTGTGCAAAAATTGGATATGCTTCCGGGATAGATGGCCAAGCTATTGTAGTCATTATGATCAAGATCGGAATCGATCGAGTCACCAACTTTATCATCCAATCATAAGTAATTTGTTTCTGCATGGTTCGATTATTTGTTCTAAATATTTCCACGAGTTGGGTGCCTTCAACATCCCAGTTGTTACAATAGCTACCTGTGCCCGCAACTCCGCCATTATAGTAACAATAAAGGTGGAAAATGAAAAGTGTATATATACTTCTATTCTCAATTGATTCGAAACGGAAATAGCCGGCAATTCATTCTGTTCTGGGGTAAAAAAAAAAAAATACTATTCTCAAGTAAGACCAATAATAAAAACAACCTTTTTTATTCATTCGTTGTATGATGAGTGGCTACGATCGAAGGAGATATACGATTTGAATGACGGGAAATCCAATGTTTAAAAACTGTATCTGAAATGACTGGAAAGGTTGAAACAAAGCGGGATACTATATGTTTGTTACGAGCGAATCCTAAATGTGATAAAAAAGAATCTATGTATATTTCCCAACCATGAGGCGAATGGAACCCAATACGTGGATCGGTGAATAAAGGAATGGAGAAAGCTTTCATTGTATCACTCAAGCTATAAAATAATTCTTGAATCCAGGGATTGAGAACAGCGAGCCTCTCTCTATCCAGAATGAGCAAGGCACTTAGAGTAGCAAAATAGATTATATCTGTTAATGGATGCGGAATAGCCTGAATACTCTCTTCATTGTGCATCGTTACTAATTGAATTGTTTTTTCATGAATCTTCATATTGAGATCTTGTGACTGAGCTTTTAGAGAATTTAACATCATTTTATCTAACCAAAGGAGTTCTTCCACTTCCCGGAGCCTCTCTAAGGCTCTCTCTTCCCGGAAAAAATTAGTAAAAATCTGAGATTGGTAAGTATTCCACCAATTTTCAATCCGAGGTTCCAAAAACCATCCTTTTAAAAAGATTGAAATTCCGCAAGGGATAAGTATTGAACATCCAATATATTGTAGAGAGGCTAGTGTTTGATACTTAGCCAATTGGAATTCATGAAGTACTAATGAACTTGACTGACCTATCAACCCTGTTTGGAATCCAGATGAAGTACGAGTTATGGAACGAGGTACAAGACCTATAGATTCATAAGCTACCGTGGTGATTATCGAATCTTTTGACTCCGAGAAGGATAATTTTTTTTCCGAGGTATCCTCCATTTTGGGCAGGGAAGGAAGAAGGGAATAATATCGTTTCCAATTATCTGGATCATTCGGAGTTGCCTCAATCCAAGCTAATTTTCTATTCATTTGTTCGATCTTATTCGGCTCTCTCCTAAATAAGTCACTTGAAACAATATAATTTTTATTTTGAAAGTTCCTATAATCAAAAAATCTTTTTTTTTCAAATGTTTTCTTAATTTTTTTTGAAGCTCTTGGCTCTCGAGAAGTAGAGAGGAAAAATGGAATATTCGACGGGTATGACCAAATATTATAAAGATTTGATTCTGGTAAAATGCAAAACCGTTGATCAACGAAAACCGAATGTGGATCAATAAAAATATAAAATCCTTTTGATATAATCGATCTCAATTTATTCAAAAGATTTAGTGAATGAATGCTAATTTTACATTCTAAAACACTCCAATATATTATGAATACGGAGTTATTTAATTCCGTATTCATATGTGAAACGATAGCTTGCCGAGGGTGTCTCGAATATAAAATCGAACATTTATAGGACAAATAATCTTTTTTGATATGCCGTATTCGCTTGCTAGCTTTATAAGCTCCTTCTAAAGAACGAGAAGGCACATTTGAGAACCACTGAAGAACTTCCGATTTCAAATTCGTGAGTGCTACTTATACTTCGACAAGAGGGAACCGCATAAGAAAGAACTTTTTGAATCCCTAAATTTCATCTTTCTACATTTTTATTATTTGTTATTCAACAACTAAAAAAATATCCTGGGGTTCATTTTCAAGTCTCTCGATCGATACGCGCAAGAAACGAGCCGACTCGGCAGCTTCTTCTTCCATATCTCCCAAGGTTAAGTGTTCATCGGTACGAGTCAAAGGAATATCCTGCTGACCTTTTACTTTCGTGTGGGGAGCACGCCGAGGATAAATACCTTCTTTAACTTCCACTCGTATCGCTTGGATATCTTTCATGGAAAATCGAATACGAATCCGACGATTTTCTCCGGGAAATCCCCAACGAGAAAGATAAACAACTCCTTCTCGTTTGTCAAATCGATTATAACCACTACCTGCATTCCGTGAAATGGTACACCATAAATAGGGGCCGGAGAACGGACCTGCAATACCGTGGAAACACATTACAATCCCTTGTGGGACAAAAAGAATTTGCTGAGATAATAACGAGGAGAGAGGTGTCAGATCCTTACCGAGATAACTTGAGATTCCAACCAGAAAGAATCCCAATGCACCCAACGAGACAATGCGGGCCCGACAAAAATTGCTTATTCTTCGAGACCCTGCTATAGGTTCCACCCGAAGCCATTCGGATTGCCAATTCGTAACAGAGTCTCCTGGATCTTATCTTGCCGAATGTCATGAGACAGAAACAGCGGGAATGATAGGACAAAATAGCAGATTTCAATTTCTTGTTCTAGAGGTCATTCATTTTTCCTCGACTATATATATATATATATATATATATATATATCGACCAATAAAAAAAGACTTTTCTTATCATATTATTATTATTATTATTACAGAGAGATTTTTTTTTAAGAAAAGTCTTTTCGTTTCTTCATACAGGAACTAATATCCGATGTATGCTCTCCCTGAAAGACGGTGGTCCAAATAAATTTGAACTCGTTGCGGATGAAGAAACAAGAAATTCCTCAAATTCGTTCAAAATGTTTTTACCATACTTGTTTGAACAAGAAATAAAGACATTCTTTCATTCTCAAATCTAGAAAAATATTAAGATTATATTAGATCAAATTTTATACAATCTCGTCCTCCTCAATATATATGAACAAAAGGGCCATTGCAATCGCTGGAAAAACTAAACCTACTAGGGGCACGGAAATGGAATGTGAGTAAGAAGCTGCTGTCGTAAAAAAATCACCTTAAATAATATATATATATATTTTTTTTTTGTAGGAATGAATAGGGAAACTAATTATAACTCTCTCGTGAGAGAGATTTATGAAAAATTATGTTTCTTCTCTATTGAAGATTTTGATTAATAATTCTCTGGAAAATTATTCTTGATTCAATATTTTTTTTTTTTATCAAATCCAAATTGAGTTAAATATCTTCCCATTAGAATATTAACACTTAAATAAGATTGTATTAGTGTTATAATCTCTTCGTATACGAAGAGATTATAACACTTAAGTGGTGAAAGAATGGAATAAAAACTGATTTGATAAGTAAAAAATCTTTGGATGTGGATCAACTTATGATAGGGGATGAAAAACAGCAGTGGATCGAAGAAAAGACAGAACGTAATAATTATCTAGAATAATAATTATTACGTTCTTTACAGGGAGCTGAATCATAACCATAACATAAGATTTGATTTTTTTACTTGGCAAATTACGTAAAACAATCAATTAAATTAAGCCATGATCAAATAAGATTCAGCTTTAACTGTTAGATATTCTATGGCGTAATGAATGTGGTTTCGATTACTCTTTAAACTGCGAATGCAACACATACTTTAGGTCCGGCAATAAATAATAAATGGAATAATATCTCCCAACATACCGAAACTCGCGGTAGTTTATGTAAGAATTACTATAATAAAATTTTCTATGCTTGATGAGGAGCAGGAGGAATCTTAGCCGTTTGCGTTGAACTCAAAATTTTTTCTTTTCTTATGTACACACTCCCTCACACAATAATTAATGGTATAAATCTTCTGGTAACGTATTTGATAGGGCACCCTTTCACCTACAATGGGGCCCGTCCAAACGACTTCCCATGAGGGTCCCTTTCGATTTACTCATACTCAACTGAATAACATCAGTTGAACCTGTTTGTTTTTAATAAAAAGTGATACGATTCTTATAAGAATCTCTATCATAGAATCTAATAAAACATCGAGTCATCATGTTTTTGAGATGCCGGGTGCCACGATCAAATGAAGGTTCAATTCTTTCTCTTTCTGTACCACTCATTCCCGGATGATTATCCGTGTTCTTCACGAATGATGATGCGTGCGTCTATTTTGTCTCGAGTCGTTTGAAGCATTTTTGTTCTTACGACTGTCACACAAAATCCGTGATCCTCTATTAATAGTTTCAACTTCTATATAGTTTTTGTCTATATTCATATTTGTATCATCTTCTTTTTCATAAATTTTGATAGTTATAGAGTTTATAATTGATTCATCTAATCTGCGCTTATTTTCAAACCAATTTTTTGAAGACTCTCCAACAATAAAAATATATATATATATATATATATATATATATATATATATATATATATATTCACACTCTGCAAGTTTTTCTATCTCTCCCATTAAAAAGCTCGACTATACAAATTCAAAATTATAATATTCTGATCTAATAGAAAAATAGGATTTTGCATTATTAATCCGAGATAGAATGATTCGATACAAAAACGTAATTATTATTAAATTGGATGCTTGCTTGAATGGTAATCACTTATCTTTTATGATTGATGGTACGATAGAACCCTTTCCCAGTTATCCAATGGAATTCATTCAGATTGGAAAAACAATTTGAATAAGGAAAAACTATGATTTTTTGGTTAGAAAAAAAATTCTATGTTCCAATATCGAATATAGAAATAGTATATACATATTCTTTTTCGGTGGGCTAGAAGGGGTTTGAACCCTTGACTTCATGGTTCAGAACCATGGGCTCGGATCCACGAGCTGCAAACCCTATTGAAATGGGATGGAATCTTGACTGAAAAACTCAGTTTTTTAGTGATTCCCCTAAGATAAGATAAGATTCGGTTATTTTTTTTTTTATCCTTTAACTTTAAAGAGGAAGAATATGTTTTTCTATTTTTCTTTCACCTTAATCTCTTTCCAAAGATTAGTAGGGTGAAAGAAAAATGAATCAACTAGTGAAACTAACTAAATTACAGTGTGTCAATCGTCTCAAATTCAAACTTGATTTCTTTCCATACTTCGCAAGCAGCAGCTAGTTCAGGACTCCATTTACAAGCTTCGCGAATAATCTCATTACCTTCACGAGCAAGATCACGTCCTTCGTTACGAGCTTGTACACAAGCTTCTGAAGCAACTCGGTTAGCTACTGCACCTGGTGCATTCCCCCAGGGGTGTCCCAAAGTTCCACCACCAAATTGTAATACAGAATCATCTCCAAAGATTTCGGTCAGAGCGGGCATATGCCAAACGTGAATACCCCCTGAAGCTACAGGCAAAACACCAGGCATAGATACCCAATCTTGGGTAAAATAAATACCACGACTTCGGTCTTTTTCAATGTAGTCGTCACGAAGTAGATCAACAAAACCTAAAGTTACTTCACGTTCCCCTTCAAGTTTACCCACCACAGTACCGGAGTGAATGTGATCCCCACCGGACATACGCAATGCTTTAGCTAATACACGGAAGTGAATACCATGGTTTCTCTGTCTGTCAATAACAGCATGCATTGCACGGTGAATGTGAAGGAGTAGACCATTGTCCCGACAATAATGGGCTAAACTAGTATTTGCAGTAAAACCCCCTGTCAAATAGTCATGCATGACAATAGGCGCTCCCAATTCTCTAGCGAATACCGCCCTTTTCATCATTTCCTCACATGTACCTGCGGTAGCATTCAGGTAATGACCCTTAATCTCACCCGTTTCCGCTTGAGATTTATTAAGAGCTTCTGCTACGAATAAGAAACGGTCTCTCCAACGCATAAACGGTTGAGAATTTACGTTTTCATCATCTTTAGTAAAATCAAGTCCACCACGAAGACATTCATACACTGCTCTACCGTAGTTTTTAGCGGATAAACCTAATTTCGGTTTAATAGTACATCCCAATAAAGGACGACCATATTTGTTCAATTTATCTCTTTCAACTTGGATACCGTGAGGTGGACCTTGGAAGGTTTTGGAATATGCAGGAGGAATTCGCAAATCTTCCAAACGTAGAGCTCGTAAGGCTTTAAATCCAAATACATTACCTACAATGGAAGTGAACATGTTAGTAACAGAACCTTCCTCGAACAGATCCAAAGGATAAGCTACATAGGCAATATATTGATTTTCTTCTCCAGCAACGGGTTCGATGTCATAGCATCGACCTTTGTAACGATCAAGGCTAGTAAGTCCATCGGTCCAGACAGTGGTCCATGTACCGGTGGAAGATTCAGCAGCTACTGCGGCTCCTGCTTCCTCAGGTGGTACTCCGGGTTGGGGAGTCATTCGGAATGCTGCCAGAATATCGGTGTCTTTGGTCTTATAATCAGGAGTATAATAATTTAATCTGTAATCTTTAACGCCAGCTTTGAATCCAACACTCGCTTTAGTCTCCGTTTGTGGTGACGTGGGTCCCTCCCTACAATTCAATTGATAACTCTTGCAAGGATAAGGTCTGCTCGACAAATACTCAAAATTTTTGCAAGACGATGAATAGAATATCCGTCCTACTATACTTGCCTATCTTCGGGCGGAGATACTTCCCCGATGGTGAAACACTACCATTGTATATTATTCTTGATATGTGATGCAACCTAGTTGCTTTAATATTAGTGAGATCTTAGTATTAGTAAGTCTTTTTTTTTTTTTTTATTCTTCGCACAAAGCTGAAACATTTGTTTCCAAACAAATATTTGCGTAGATATCAATTACTTTTTGAGGAGAGAGAATGAAAGGAGAATCCTTTCTGCACCACTTACACCAACGATATACCCCCGGAAACAAGGGATAATGCCCAATTAATTTATTATTCATAACCTGGAAGAAAATACTTTTGATATAGGAGGTACAGATTCTGTTCAAGTTTCTTCCTGAGTCTTACCCGGAACCTCTTAAGTGTTAAACTGGTTGGTTGATGAGAATATAAATAAATTAAAGTATTCAATTTTCAAATGAGAAAAAAAAAAAAAAGAAAAGAGCTAATTAGTATTCATGATCGAAATTCCCATTCTACATAGAATTCCGCGAAAGTCCTTCATTTTCACCTAAGAATAGAATAGAATAGAAAGAACTCTCTTACACATATTGGGAGTATGAGCTAGAATAGAAATTGACTAATTTATATTGAATGTGAATAGGTAAGGCGAGATGTAAGTGTAACTTTATTCATTCATTATTAACCGAACCGATCGACTTGATACCAAGGATCTTTATCAGTAAAATCAGCAAAAAAATTTAATACTATTGGAATCTCATGAAAAAAAATCCTCTTGCTCTTGGGGTTTCCGCACTTGTTGACAGGAATGTAGGACACATTACTCAGATTATTGGTCCAGTCTTAGATGTGGTTTTTCCTCCAGGTAAGATGCCCAATATTTATAACCCTTCAATAGTCAAAGGCCGAAATCCGGCTGGTCAAGAGATTAGTGTTACTTGTGAAGTACAACAATTATTGGGAAATAATAAGGTTAGAACTGTAGCTATGAGTGCTACGGATGGTCTAACTAGAGGAATGGAAGTTATTGACACAGGAGCCCCTCTAAGTGTGCCAGTTGGTGAAGCTACTCTTGGACGAATCTTTAATGTTCTTGGAGAACCCGTCGATAATTCAGGTTCCGTAGATGCTAGCACAACATTTCCTATTCATAGACCTGCTCCAGCCTTTACACAGTTAGATACTAAATTATCAATTTTTGAAACAGGAATTAAAGTAGTAGATCTTTTAGCTCCTTACCGTCGTGGAGGAAAGATTGGATTATTTGGAGGAGCTGGGGTGGGAAAAACAGTACTAATCATGGAACTGATCAACAACATTGCTAAGGCTCATGGAGGTGTATCCGTATTTGCTGGAGTGGGAGAACGTACCCGCGAAGGGAATGACCTCTACATGGAAATGAAAGAATCAAAGGTGATTAATGAACAAAACATTTCAGAGTCAAAAGTAGCCTTAGTTTATGGTCAGATGAATGAATCACCAGGAGCTCGTATGAGAGTTGGTTTAACCGCTCTAACCATGGCCGAATATTTTCGAGATGTTAATAAGCAAGACGTACTTCTATTTATTGACAATATCTTTCGTTTCGTTCAAGCAGGATCTGAAGTTTCTGCTTTATTAGGTAGAATGCCTTCTGCTGTGGGCTACCAACCAACTCTCAGTACAGAAATGGGTACTTTGCAAGAAAGAATTACTTCCACAAAGGAGGGATCTATAACCTCCATCCAGGCAGTTTATGTACCTGCGGACGATTTGACTGACCCTGCCCCTGCTACAACATTTGCACACCTAGATGCTACTACTGTACTATCGAGAGGATTAGCTGCCAAAGGCATTTATCCGGCTGTAGATCCTTTAGATTCAACTTCTACTATGCTTCAACCTTGGATTGTGGGCGAACAACATTACGAAACTGCGCAGGGAGTTAAGCAAACTTTACAACGTTATAAAGAACTTCAAGACATTATAGCTATTCTTGGACTCGATGAATTATCGGAGGAGGATCGTTTAACTGTAGCAAGGGCACGAAAGATCGAACGTTTCTTATCACAACCTTTTTTTGTAGCAGAGGTCTTTACTGGTTCTCCGGGAAAATATGTTACTCTCGTAGAAACGATCAAAGGGTTCCAAATGATCCTTTCCGGAGAATTGGATGGTCTCCCCGAACAAGCTTTTTATTTAGTAGGTAATATTGATGAAGCTACCGCGAAGGCTGCAACCTTACAAGCATTTGGAGAGTGAAGAAAATGACCCTAAATCTTCGTGTAATGGCTCCTAATCGAACTGTCCGGAATTCAGAAGTTCAAGAGATCATTCTATCTACCAACAGTGGTCAAATTGGCGTATTACCTAATCACGCTCCACTTCTTACAGCTTTGGATATAGGAATTATGAAAGTACGTCTCAATGGGCAATGGTCTACTATGGCGTTAATGGGCGGGTTTGCTATGATGGACAATAATCAAATAACTATATTGGTAAATGAGGCGGAAGAAGCTACAGAGATCGATCCTGAAGAGGCTCGAGAGGCTTTCCAAAAAGCTCAGACTGACCTGGCTCAGGTTGAAGGTAGAAAACAAACTATTGAGGCTAATTTGGCGTCCAAAAGAGCTAAAGCACGGTTAGAAGCTATCAATACTACTTTTTCTTCTGCTTCTAATTAAACTACTCTTTAGTAAGTTTAAACTATTTTTTAGTAAGTAACGGAGAGAAATGGATTTACAAAAACAAAACCTTTCTCTTTTTACTAAAAATTACTTTTTTACTAAGAGATTGATTATTAAAACTTATTAGGTGCTATTGATCCTTCAATAGAATCTAATAAGTTTTACCTACTATTGGATTTGAACCAATGACTCTCGCCGTATGAAAGCGATACTCTAACCGCTGAGTTAAGTAGGTCATCTTCATTGTAACCATTTTTGCACTTATAAGCAACACGGTTTTGGCAATAATCCAATAAGATTTGTTAAAGCATTTTATATGATGCAATATCCACCTTGACAGAAGTTAATAGATAAAGTTATTATCTGAATGGAAGAAAAGGGCTATAGCTCAGCGGTAGAGCGCCTCGTTTACACGTGCGCCAATGCCTCTCAAAAAATGTTTATCGATTCATTCGATTCACATAAGAGATCTTATGTGAAATATCTATGTCTTACTCCATCGATCCAGGAGAACAGTAGCATGACAAAAAATTGGGATTGAAGTTTATCGCTTAGATTCACAATTTAGTTAATGTTGATATGGTAAAATCCTATTTTATTCAATGCTAAGCATGATGGGGACAATACGAGGACCCCAAGATATTCTATTTTCGTTCTATGAACTTAAAGGTGTATAGAGTCTCATACTCTTTCCTCGAACAATAGAAACTCTTTTTGAGTAAATCAAATCCATGCTGGGAAATCAGGCAGACCCACGTCAACATGATAAACTTTTTGAAAGACTTTGGGATTGCTTTGGGAAATTTCTTTAAGCACACGGAGCCATCCTGTTATCTCTTTTTGGAAGAAGAAAGGATGGCAGACCAACTAATCCCTTCCTTGGTTGATGGAAGAGCCCAATGCGAGAAAGATGCATGTTGGGTTCCAAAAGCAGTTCAAAGCATATTCTCTAGGAAGAACAAGATTGAGCTGTTTCACCGAGAATGTCTACGGTTCGAATCCGTATAGCCCTACACCCTCTCTCCACTAGGTTCGGTATGGTACCTATAACCCATTATGTAAATGGTAATTCTTCCCGACCTCCAACCCAATTATTTCACAGTTATAGAAATTTCTATAAATTTAAATTAATAGGAATTTCTAGTTGGGGAGAAGGAAAGGAGAGAATCGTTAGAAATACCGAAGCAGTTTTTCCTTCTCCATCAAATTTGATCCGAGGTATTTTTTTTTTTTCTCGGGTAATGAATAATAGGATAATAAGACTCTCTTTGTTCTAAAAGACCTAAATCAATCAAAGATTTGGTTTTTCGGTAAGGATAAGGAATATTAGATTATTTCTCAATGATCTTTACAGTATAAATCATAGCCATTTTTGAATCGAATGGTTGTGGCCGAGTCGCGTGGTTAACCAATAAAAGAAGGTATGTATATGAATATCTTTCAACCTTTCTCTATTCTTCCCCAATGTTAAAACCTCATGATGAATATAATATGTCGAAGAAGCAGCTTAACAGGTACGTATAGGGAAATGTCCTGCCAACATCACTGATCCCGTTGTTCATTCCATTCAGCGCCAAAAGCTCTTGGAAAGGCAAATTTGCGCAATACCGGATCGTTACCACACAAAAAAAAAGTTGCCTCTTCATTTATTTCATTAATTGTTCGGTATGGTAAGTTGCGAAACAATTACACTTGCGCGGGGCGCCGTCAAGAATATCACAAAGATACACATAGGTCAGGTAAACTATTGAAGTAAATGAAAATTAAATAAATAGATTGATCGATAGAATTTTCGTATTCGCTGCATGGTCCCACTCGATTAATAATCAATAAAATTTAAACAAGGGGATATATATATAATATATATGTATAGTAAATACTCCGTTTATTCATTCTTCGATAGGGATTCAATCGATAGAATCGACAATCCCATATAGTTCTATTTCACGGGAGTGTGTTCATGTTCTCAATCCCGAAATACAATTTTTTCTTGCTATTTTTACCAATAGCTAGCCTGATTCCCCTGGTAGCTTTTCCAATTTCCGGTGCTTTAGCACCTGTTAGTAAAGGACCAGAAAAGTTTATTAGTTACGAATCAGGTATAGAACCTATGGGAGATGCTCGGATCCAATTCCAGATTCGTTATTATATGTTTGCTCTAGTTTTTGTTATTTTCGATGTTGAAACAGTTTTCCCTTATCCATGGGCTATGAGTTTTCGCGAATTGGGTATACCTGCTTTCATCGAAGCTTTAATTTTTGTTATTATTCTAATCGTTGGTTTGGTTTATGCATGGCGGAGAGGAGCATTGGAATGGTCTTAAACTACAAATATTTTAGCTGTGAAAATAAGATTGATAATTTTATAAAGCCAGTGATAAATTCAATAGATTCATCTTTACTTGATCGGACAACTCCAAATTCGATTGTCTTAACTACTTTTAATGATCTTTCGAATTGGGCTAGGCTTTCCAGTTTATGGCCACTTCTCTATGGTACCAGTTGTTGTTTTATCGAATTCGCCTCGTTAATTGGTTCACGATTTGATTTCGATCGCTATGGTCTGGTGCCAAGATCCAGTCCCAGACAAGCTGACCTCATAATAACGGCTGGCACCGTGACCATGAAAATGGCTCCTTCTTTAGTAAGGTTGTATGAACAAATGCCCGAGCCCAAATATGTAATTGCTATGGGAGCATGTACCATTACGGGAGGTATGTTCAGTACAGATTCTTACAGCACTGTTCGCGGAGTAGATAAATTAATTCCCGTAGATGTTTATTTACCGGGTTGCCCACCAAAACCAGAGGCTATTATAGATGCTATAGTTAAACTTCGTAAAAGGGTAGCTCGGGAAACGCATGAATATGAAACTAAGCTTGAACAAGGAAATAGATTCTTTACTTTAGATCATCAGTTTGAATTTATATCCAATATTCGTACTGGGGAATATAATCAACGGTTACTTCGTCAGTTTCCTGAAACTCAATTGGACCCTTTTTCAGAAATACCTCCCGAAACAACTGGAATACAAGAGTTAAGTATCTTTCCAAGGATTAATGAATAAGAGAGGGATCTGATACGAAAGAACGAGCCATCAAAATTTTTACTTTAATTAATACGTTGGATTTTTCTACAAATACTTCTACAGATAATGAAATGTAGGGCCGATTATCAGCTTGGCTAACCAAACATAGGTTAGCTCATAGGTCCTTGGGTTTCGATTACCAAGGCATAGAGACTTCACAAATAAAATCCGAGGATTGGCCTTCTGTAGCTGTCGCTTCATACGTTTATGGTTCCAATTATCCTCGTTCTCAGTGCGCTTATGATGTGGCTCCAGGGGGGCTATTGGCTAGTGTATATCACCCAACGAGAGTACAAGATGATGCAGATCAACCCGAAGAATTATGTACAAAAGTTTCTATTTCGAGAGAAGACCCTAGAATTCCCTCTGTCTTCTGGATCCGGAAAAGTGCCGATTTCCAGGAACGGGAATCGTATGATATGCTGGGAATTATTCATGAAAGTCATCCACGTCTTGAACGTATATTGATGCCTGATACCCGGATTGGTTGGCCTTTACGCAAGGATCATATTGTGCCTGATTTTTACGAGCCACAGGATTCTTTTCAGATAGAAATAATAAAGATTTTTGCAATGACTATTCTTCCGATTAATAATATCTTATTGTTTCTTAAATAGGATTATTTGAAGATCAGGAGGTTCTTGCTAGTAGCACGGCATGGTCCCATCCACTTGCAACAACAAAGACCTCCCTTCTTATATTATATAAAGAGGATCTTGATTCATTTATGCATGATCAAAGATCACGCATTTTATGCAAAAAACAATATTTGACATATATTCATTCCGAAAAAAGATTCAATAAAAACCTTATTTTTCCAATTGATCCCCAAGAAAAGGCGTTGAGATGGGATAGAGACACACACTGGGACTAGGAAGGAACGAAACATACGTACCGATGGATCCCTTCCCCATTAAAAAAAAATGATCATACCTTCATGGTAGTGAAATTATCACTATTTCTAGTATGCCAGGAACCAGATTTGAACTGGTGACACGAGGATTTTCAGTCCTCTGCTCTACCGACTGAGCTATCCCGGCTCCACCTTTCCCCACCCTTCCGTCCGAAAGCTCATTTGTAACCAAGTGAATGAATCTTAAATCCCAACCTTAATCGGTTGGGGATTTTTATGCTCAAACCCCCAAAAAAATCTTATCTATTATAGAGGGTGGGGAATTATAGTATAGATGGAAAAAGTAACTGATAAACAAATCTTTAATGGTTCGGTATAAGTTACTCTTCATCTACTCTCCATCATATTATTATTATTATTATTATTATTATTATTATTATTATTATTACGTAAAATGTACTTTAATTGCAATCTTTTATTACACAAAATAGACTTTAATCGCAATCTTTTTAAACTTGTTTTTCAAATAAAAAGGGTTCGCCGGTTGGTTCTCGGTCGCCTCCTTATCCCATTCCGAATCCCATTATGAAATGAAAAATTTGATACTGTTCAACTTTCTTTGTTGGCTATTCCCTACTATAGCTGTGGGATTTTTTTCCACCGAAAGTATTAAATCCCAATATTGAATTGGATATTTAATTTGGAATAAATCAAACTTTCTCTGAGGATAGAGGGACTTGAACCCTCACGGCCTATAAAGCCAACGGATTTTCTCCTTACTACAATTCACATTGTTGCTGATATTAGCATGTAAAATCGGACTCTATCTTTAACCTCGTCCAATCATCCACTATAAGATTGATCCGTTAGATATTAGATAATAGATATCTTTTAGAAAAATAAATATATTGAATGATGAATGACCCTCGAATTTTAAATCAACTTAAGCATCTTATTATTGATCAAACAATAACAGGATCTGAGTATGATCTATGATAGTATCTTTCACTTCTTCCTCTTCAGGAATAGATGAAACATTATATCATATAATTCATATCTATATGATTTATTTCATAGATACGGTATTGAGGATCACTCGTTGGGATAGCTTCCATCGAGTCTCTGCACCTATCCCGTTCGTTCATGAAATGAAACAACGGAATTTGGCTCAGGATTGCCTATTGTTTCCACCGAGGTTTCCCTGAATCTGAAAGCTATCACTTAGTAAGTTCCTATACTAAGGCTCAATCCAATCAAGTCCGCAGCGTCTACCAATTCCGCCATACCCTCCTCCGTTCCGAAAGAATAAGAATGAAGCATATTCTATTCCATGTTTTATTTCTGTAGTTTCACCAAAACCTATTTATTGAACTATAAAGAAAAACATATCTTTCTATTCTATGTTTAATATTATTTACCATGACCAGAAATAATTATAGCCTTTTTCCAGTTTTCATGCAATGTTCGTTACTACCTGAATCGAAAAAATAAAGATTTTTTTTATCCATATCAATTCAGATTTTATCATTGTCACAATTCTTTATATTCAGTTATGCTTAAATACAATCTGTGTTATTGAATTTGAAATACAATCTGTATTATTGAATTTGAATACAACCTATATCATTCGTTGAATTATGGAGGTTAAATAGCTTTTTATTATGGATATTATTTAAAAGTGTTTGTTCCTTTCTTTATAAAAACATAGCGTAATTCTTTTCTTTTTAATAAAGCCTGCTTAGCTCAGAGGTTAGAGTACCGCACTTGTAATATAATGGTCATCGGTTTGATTGACTCCGATAGCTGGCTCCTCCTTTGTCATTTCTCCCCGTCTCTCTCATTATTATAATTATTATAATTATTCGGAAAAATAAAAGAATGGGGATGATTATTCATTTCTTTCCATTTGTTTGTTTATTGAATCTCTGTTAAGATATTCTCTAGATATGAGAGAGATCGATAATTGGATATGAAAAGAATAATTAGGGAATCGAGGAGAAACAAATTGGAATAATCTCTAATGAAAAGATTTGATTCTTTCCGGGAAAAAAAAAAAAAGAAAGATTTCTTCAGATTAAACATTTGTTTCATCACCGGATAGTTTATGTATGCTATCACCCTTTCATCAATTTTTCTTGCAAAACAAGGAGTTCCTACGTCCCGTTACCGAGGACCCCGCGTAAAAATAATACGCCGTCTGGGGAGGTTACCAGGGCCAACTCAGAAAACGCACAAAAAAAAGCCTGATTTTATTAACAGATCTACTTCTAGTAAAAAAGCCTCTAAATATCGTGTTCGTTTGGAGGAGAAACAGAAGTTGCGTTTTCATTACGGATTAACCGAGCGACAATTACTTGAATATGTTCGTATTGCTAGGGGAGCCAAGGGCTCAACAGGCCAAGTATCATTACAATCACTCGAAATGCGTTCAGATAATATCATTCTTGGATTGGGTATGGCTCCTACCATTCCCGGAGCAAGACAAATGGTTAACCATAAACATATTCTGGTCAATTCTTGTACAATAAACATACCAAGTTATCGTTGCAAACCCAAAGATATTATTACTATGAGGAATCGGCCAAAATCTCAAGCTATGATTACAAGAAATAGAGATTCCTCTCGTAAATATAAAAAACCGAATCATTCGACTTTCCATTCATCACAAAATATAGGATTAGTTAATCAGATAATAGATCGTGAATGGATTGATTCAAAAATTAAGGAATTGCTAGTTGTGGAATATCATTCTCGTCAAGCTTAAAAAAAAAGAAAAAAAATGCTTGATGTTTTTATAGGTTTTTATAGAGAATATTCGGGTTTCCAATGGTAATTCTTCAGATAGAAAAAATTGCTTTATGGGGATTCGGATCTCTTTTTATTGCTCCCATACCATATGTTTTGTTTGTTCTACCACGAATCAATTACTAATCAAAGTTCCATTATCTGCTATATATTATGGATCGAATTAGAGATATTCCTGCATAGTTATTCTATCCAAATAATGATATAAAACACAATTCAAAAAGATTTTTGTATTATTAATAAATAATGTATCTCAGAGAATCGAGGTGTGAATACGGAAAGAGAGGGATTCGAACCCTCGGTAAGCGAAAGCCTACATAGCATTTCCAATGCTACACCTTAAACCACTCGGCCATCTTTCCTTTTCCTATGGTACTTCTCCAGTTTAATCCATATCTTTATAAGATAACAAGATCCTTTTAGTAATTGTTATTATTGGGGTAGAATCAGTTCTATTCTATTTTGTCCCGATTCCCCGGAACAAGGTAAAAACGAAAGAATTTTAAATTTCAAGAAACATCTGAAAAGACGAATAACCCCTCCTAAATATCAATGATACATTTCAAAAATTTAACCTCTTCGGAACTTAGATCTCTAAAAAACAAAAGCAGATTCTATTTGATATTATATGTATATGTATGTGTCATTATTAATAATGACACATATATATTATTCTTTTTATTCCTTCCTAGTTCCCCAGCCCGTCTAGTAAAAAGAAGGAACATGATTATTCGAGGATCATCACAAATACTGAAAACAATAAATTTGTGATAGAGTTGTACAAAAAAAGGTTATTTATATTGATGATTCTACCTTTCAGTCAGAATTGCTTATGAACTAATGAAATTAAAATTGAATTTTAGAATTCTTTGCTTTCTCCGGAAAAGAATCTTTTTCTGGTTATTGAATAATGATTCGAGAATCTTTCGTAAGGGGATTGGATTGAGATGCCTTTACACACTCACTCCCAATCTCGAGTAAAATAAAAAGATGTTAATGATTTTTCATAATATAATGAAAACTCATTTATGGATCTATCCTCAAAAAAAAATGGTGAAAGATTAACGGAATTATAACTGACTATGCCTAGATCTCAGAGAAACGATAATTTTATTGATAAGACTTCTACAATTGTAGCAGATATTCTGTTGCGGGTAATTCCAACTACCCGAAGGGAAAAAGAAGCATCTACTTATTACAGAGATGGTGTGATTCGATTCTTGATTCCGGGAACATATGAAACTTACGCTTAGTGAAGGTGAGTTTCAGGAATATAATGAGACAATTCCTTCCACCGTGTATCCTCGGTTGATGCAGCCCTAGATACTTCAATTTCCTATGAATTATGGTATTGAGCAAGGGGTTGAACCCATGAAAAAAAAAAAAAAAAAAAATAGACTTTGAAAAAGAAAGTAAGTTTTTATTCCATGGACATGCATAGGGGAGAAGCACTACGTGTAGGAATCGGCAACACAAAGGCTTCGTTATAGTTCATACAAATTATCCGCTTTCCGAAGCTGATAAAGAATTTGTGGTTGGGACAACGAACTTCCATCTCGTTTGTATTCTGGATACCCATATAACCATCGAAGGTTGCCGAAGTAGCGAACCCCTGGAAAATACGAAGCGTTGAGAACGAAGAAATTGTTAAAGTTTATATTTCTAACAACAGAAATTAATCCTTGCAAGAAGGATGGCTAGAGATAAATTATGGAGACACTAGCCCCTGCCAGTTTATGATGTTGGGTAAGAATCTTTTTGATTCTATAAAGCATTCCCCTTCTTGTACACCATACAGGAGAAGCCGTACGAGGTGAAAATCTCACGTACGGTTTTGAAGCGGGGCTCAGTTTCCTCGAGCAACCGTAACGAATGTCAGCTCAATCTGAAGGAGAATACGCGGAAGCCTTACAAAATTATTACGAAGCCATGCGCCTAGAAATTGATCCTTATGATCGAAGTTACATACCGTATAATATAGGGCTTATTCACACAAGTAATGGAGAACATACGAGGGCTTTAGAATATTATTTCCAAGCATTAGAACGAAATCCATCCTTGCCACAAGCTTTCAATAATATGGCTGTGATCTGTCATTACGTGCGACTATCTATACTACAGAATTTGCTGGTTGAGAACTACCGGGAATGAACAAAGGGTGGTTTCTACATATTCACTATTATTAAGTAATAGTTTTTATTAGCTGTAGAAAGGAAATCCTCATGGAAGCCCGGACATGGGGAAATGAATGAAGCCTATACTATATGCTCTACGGATAAGATGATTCAATTGATAAAGAAAGCGCCGCAAAGATCGATTATCGGAAGCTTGGGCTGATACGACAGAATCCGCTTACTTACAAAAAAGTATAGTATAAAATCAACTTGTGTAATAGAGCCGATTTAATGAGCGAGCAGCGGTGTAGCATCGAATCCTAAGGAAAAAAAAAAACACTTTTCAATAAATTAAAATTTTCGATCGAGTATTAAAAAAAAAAAAAAGAATCTTTTGGAGTAAGATAGTTACCATTCGAAAAAAAAAAATTACATCTCTAAAAAAAAAAGAGAGAGATGTTTTTTGGATTCAATTCCCGTTCTTGGTAGGAGAAGGGATAAGATTTGGTTCCCCTGTTCGGGGTTCAATCCCAAACATACTTCACCAACTATTCCGGCTTCTTTTTTGAGTACATAAATCCATAGCATAGTTTGCAAATAAATTTTCTTTGATTTATTTCATCATTTATGTTATGTATGTACGTAAAAGGGAAACTGAATAATATTTGATGGAGCCGTATGAGGTAGGAAACCCTCAAGTACGGTTCTAAGGGAGGGAACCTTTTTGGAGTTGACTGACCTATCCCGACCGAGGAGAGCAAGCCATTCAGCAAGGGGATTTTGAGACTTCCGAAGCTTGGTTCGACAAAGCTGCTGATTACTGGGAACAAGCTATATCACTTGCTCCAAGTAATTACATTGAAGCACAGAATTGGTTGAAAATTGCAGGACGTCTTAAAGATTCATAACATACATTTATAATTGATCCTTCCATATTCTCGGCTTTTTATATTATATGGGATTTGGAGGAACGGTTATAATTGTATCCCATCTAGTAGTCGAATTAGATTCTTTTTTTTTTTTTATTATTCCCTCCCTTTATAGTCTCTTCCTTTACAACCCTTTCGTTGTAGGAATAAATTAAGCATTCATAGAAAAAGTAAGATTATCTATGTATGCTTAATAGGTTCCTATTCGGAGGAATGAGAAGAAATCTAACAAAAGATAGAAACGTTTTCAACCATTTCATTTATGGATAACCAACCATATTTGGTCATTATTGTGGAATAACCAATCATTATCGGATGATACATTATGTATACATAATATATTTACGTCTTTTCCGTATCATATTACGATATATTCATATTTATTGTTTGCTTTACGAGATACAAGCTAGGCTGTATACATTGTATATGCATATAAAATGTAGGCTGGGTAAAGACTTATCAAAACTGATCTTATATAATGATATAGTTATTGTAATAATACAATTGTGAGCTAAAGAAGAACTCAATCAAATAGTGGTCCATTAAGCACCTTCGAGGTGTGTCATAATAAAATTGAATACCTGCCCTAGGTAGCTTCTGTATCATAGTCGTCCCAGTTATAAACCGGTAAAGGAAAAAAGTTTGGAGAATCTATAGCTTTCAGAAGTTCACCAATTACTCTTGGCGGGTTTCCCCCGTGTCCTATCCGGAAAGAGGAGAACTTCGATGACTATCCGTTCACCGGAACCAGAAGTCAAAATTACGGTAGAAAGGGATCCTATAAAAACCTCTTTTGAGAAATGGGCTAAACCTGGGCATTTCTTAAAGACTCTGGCTAAGGGCCCTAATACTACCACTTGGATTTGGAACCTACATGCCGATGCTCATGATTTTGACAGTCATACCAATGATTTGGAAGATATTTCTCGCAAAGTCTTTAGTGCTCACTTTGGGCAATTAGCCATCATTCTCGTTTGGCTAAGCGGTATGTACTTCCATGGGGCTCGTTTCTCCAATTATGAAGCGTGGCTTAGTGATCCTACTCACATTAAACCTAGTGCTCAGGTTGTTTGGCCAATAGTGGGTCAGGAGATTCTAAATGGAGATGTAGGTGGAGGTTTTCGGGGAATACAAATAACCTCTGGCTTTTTCCAACTTTGGCGAGCCTCTGGAATAACTAGTGAATTACAACTGTACTCTACTGCAATAGGTGGATTGGTTCTCGCAGCGTTAATGCTCTTTGCTGGTTGGTTTCACTACCACAAAGCTGCTCCCAAATTGACCTGGTTCCAAGATGTAGAATCTATGTTGAATCATCATCTGGCAGGACTCTTAGGATTAGGTTCTCTATCCTGGGCAGGACACCAAGTACACGTCTCTCTACCTATTAACCAACTTTTAGACGCTGGAGTAGATGCTAAAGAAATCCCTCTTCCTCATGAATTCATTCTAAATCGTGATCTTTTAGCTCAACTTTATCCAAGTTTCGCTAAAGGGCTAACCCCATTCTTTACCCTAAATTGGTCAGAATATTCGGATTTTTTAACTTTTCGTGGAGGACTAAATCCAATAACGGGGGGGTTGTGGCTGACCGATACTGCCCATCATCATTTAGCTATTGCAGTTGTTTTTCTTATAGCCGGTCATATGTATAGAACTAATTGGGCCATTGGTCATAGCCTGGAGCAGATTCTAGAAGCTCATAAAGGTCCATTTACAGGTGAAGGGCATAAGGGCCTTTATGATATTCTAACCACCTCATGGCATGCTCAATTGGCTCTCAACCTAGCTATGCTAGGTTCTTTAACAATTGTGGTAGCTCATCACATGTATTCCATGCCTCCTTATCCATATCTGGCTACTGACTATGGTACTCAACTTTCTTTGTTCACACATCACATGTGGATTGGTGGATTTCTCATAGTTGGAGCTGCTGCACATGCAGCCATCTTCACGGTAAGGGACTACGATCCAACCACTCAATACAACAATTTATTAGATCGTGTTCTTAGACACCGCGATGCAATAGTATCACATCTCAACTGGGCATGTATCTTCCTAGGGTTCCACAGCTTCGGCTTATATATCCATAATGACACCATGAGTGCTTTAGGACGTCCCCAAGACATGTTCTCAGATACTGCTATACAATTACAACCTGTATTTGCCCAATGGGTACAAAATACCCATGCTCTAGCACCTAGTTTAACGGCTCCCAATTCAGCAGCAAGCACCAGCTTAACCTGGGGAGGTGGTGACTTAGTAGCAGTGGGTGGCAAGGTGGCTTTGTTACCAATTCCGTTAGGAACCGCAGACTTTTTGGTACATCACATTCATGCATTTACTATCCATGTAACTGTATTGATCCTACTTAAAGGTGTTTTATTTGCTCGCAGTTCTCGTTTAATACCCGATAAAGCTAATCTTGGTTTTCGTTTTCCCTGCGATGGACCCGGAAGGGGAGGAACGTGTCAAGTATCTGCTTGGGATCATGTTTTCCTAGGTTTATTTTGGATGTATAACTCAATCTCAGTGGTAATATTTCACTTTAGCTGGAAAATGCAATCTGATGTTTGGGGTAGTATAAGTGACCAAGGGATAGTGACTCATATTACAGGAGGAAACTTTGCACAAAGTTCAATTACCATTAATGGATGGCTTCGCGACTTTTTATGGGCACAGGCCTCTCAAGTAATCCAATCCTATGGTTCCTCGTCATCTGCATATGGTCTTCTATTCTTGGGTGCTCACTTTGTCTGGGCTTTCAGTCTAATGTTCTTATTTAGTGGTCGTGGATACTGGCAAGAACTCATCGAATCTATCGTTTGGGCTCACAACAAATTAAAAGTTGCTCCTGCTATCCAGCCTAGAGCCTTAAGCATTGTACAAGGCCGTGCTGTGGGGGTAGCTCATTACCTCCTGGGTGGAATTGCCACGACATGGGCATTCTTCCTAGCAAGAATCATTGCAGTAGGATAATGGCTAGGAGGATCCGAAAAGCATTACGGCATCAAGATTTCCGAAATTCAGCCGGGGCCTATCCCAAGACCCAACTACTCGTCGTATTTGGTTCGGTATTGCTACCGCACATGACTTCGAGAGCCATGATGATATTACTGAAGAGCGTCTTTACCAAAAAATTTTTGCTTCTCACTTTGGTCAGTTAGCAATAATCTTCTTGTGGACCTCCGGTAATTTATTCCATGTAGCTTGGCAAGGTAATTTCGAAGCATGGGTACAAGATCCTTTACATACAAGACCTATTGCTCATACAATATGGGACCCTCATTTCGGTCAACCAGCTGTAGAAGCGTTTACTCGAGGAGGGGCTCCAGGCTCAGTAAATATTGCTTATTCCGGCGTTTATCAATGGTGGTACACGATTGGCTTGCGTACTAATCAGGATCTTTATACTGGAGCTCTCTTTTTGCTAATTCTCTCTGCTCTTTTTTTGATAGCGGGTTGGTTGCATTTACAACCTAAATGGAAACCAAGTGTCTCGTGGTTCAAAAATGCTGAATCTCGTCTCAATCATCATTTGTCAGGACTCTTTGGAGTAAGTTCTTTGGCTTGGACGGGGCATCTAGTTCATGTTGCCATTCCCGAATCAAGAGGTGAGCACGTAAGATGGGATAATTTACTGACCGCATTACCACACCCTCAAGGTTTAGGGCCTCTCTTCGTGGGGCAGTGGAGCGTTTATGCTCAAAATGCTGATTCTGGTAGTCATTTATTTGGTACTTCCCAAGGAGCAGGTACTGCTATTCTAACCTTCCTTGGAGGATTTCATCCGCAAACTCAAAGTTTATGGTTGACTGATATTGCTCATCATCATTTAGCTATTGCCTTTGTTTTCCTCGTAGCCGGTCATATGTACAGAACTAACTTTGGAGTTGGGCATAGTATAAAGGAGATTCTAGAAGTACATACTCCTCCGAGAGGCCGATTGGGACGTGGACATAAGGGCCTTTACGACACAATCAATAATTCTCTCCACTTTCAATTAGGTCTTGCTTTAGCTTCTCTGGGAGTTATTACTTCTTTAGTGGCTCAGCATATGTATTCCTTACCTGCTTATGCATTCATAGCACAAGACTTCACTACTCAAGCTGCATTATATACTCATCATCAGTACATTGCTGGGTTTATTATGACGGGTGCGTTTGCTCATGGAGCCATATTCTTTATTAGGGATTACAATCCGGAACAGAATAAGGGTAATGTATTGGCGAGAATGTTGGAACATAAAGAAGCTATCATATCTCATCTAAGTTGGGCTAGTTTATTCCTGGGTTTTCATACCTTGGGACTCTATGTCCATAACGATGTTATGCTTGCTTTTGGTACTCCGGAGAAACAAATCTTGATTGAACCCGTATTCGCTCAATGGATCCAATCCACCCATGGCAAAGCTTTATATGGTTTTGATGTACTCCTATCCTCGGCAAATAGTCCAGCGTTTAATGCTGGTCAAAGCATCTGGTTACCCGGTTGGTTGGATGCTATTAATAATAATAGTAACTCGCTATTTCTAACCATAGGTCCCGGAGATTTTTTGGTTCATCATGCCATTGCTTTGGGTTTACACACAACCACGTTGATCCTAGTAAAAGGTGCTTTAGATGCACGTGGCTCCAAGCTAATGCCAGACAAAAAAGAATTTGGTTATAGTTTTCCATGCGATGGTCCGGGACGAGGTGGGACTTGTGATATTTCAGCTTGGGATGCTTTTTATTTGGCAGTCTTTTGGATGTTAAATACTATTGGATGGGTTACATTCTATTGGCATTGGAAGCATATTACCTTATGGCAGGGAAATGTAGCTCAATTCAACGAATCTTCTACTTATTTAATGGGATGGTTAAGAGATTACTTGTGGTTAAATTCCTCGCAACTTATTAATGGATACAATCCATTTGGTATGAACAGTTTATCCGTTTGGGCATGGATGTTCCTATTTGGGCATCTCGTTTGGGCTACTGGATTCATGTTTCTTATCTCTTGGCGTGGATACTGGCAGGAACTTATTGAGACTCTAGCATGGGCTCATGAACGTACACCTCTAGCTAATTTGGTGCGCTGGAGGGATAAGCCAGTGGCTCTTTCTATTGTTCAAGCAAGATTAGTTGGATTAGCTCATTTTTCTGTGGGTTATATATTTACTTATGCGGCTTTCCTAATTGCTTCTACATCAGGCAAATTTGGCTAGTCATCATCTCTAGTAAGATCAGAATTATTGAATTAAGCCTACCCTTGGATCGGGACTGACTAGACTTAGACTAATGGTAGGCCTAATTCCATTCCACTGAATGAAATAGTTAGGAGTGAAAGAAGAAGTAGAGAAAGAGATGAATCCTCTTTCATTCCAAAATTTGACATAAAAATGTTATTTATTATTAATTGAACCACTATGGCAAGAAAGAGTCTTATCCAGAGGGAGGAAAAGAAGCAAAAGTTGGAACAAAAATACCATTCTATTCGTCAATCTTTAAAAGAGAGGATGAGTAAGGTTTTCTCATTAGATGAAAAATGGGAAATTCATAGAGAATTACAATCCTTACCACGTAATAGTGCACCTACACGCCTTCATCGTCGTTGTTTCCTAACTGGAAGACCTAGAGCTAATTATCGAGACTTTGGTTTATCTAGGCACGTGCTTCGTGAGATGGCTCATGCATGTTTGTTGCCCGGAGTAACAAAATCTAGTTGGTAAAGAAGAAAAAATTCGGAAAGATTGGATATGAATGCAATTGAGAATAATCCCTAAAAGGGAAATTCTTGATGTTCGAATATTATTTGTCCAGTGAATCATGTTTATATATTAATTAATAATAATAATAATATATATATAAATTGCGCGGGGTAGAGCAGCCTGGTAGCTCGCAAGGCTCATAACCTTGAGGTCACGGGTTCAAATCCCGTCTCCGCCAAAACCAAAGTTTTTAGCCTTTTCCAGTTTATGTATGAATCTCTATACCTTTATTTTATTCAAGAATTAAAAAAAAACGAATCTAAGATTATATTAATTCTATATTCCATTTATATCCTTTGGGGGGAATGGGCGGGTAGCGGGAATCGAACCCGCATATTCTCCTTGGCAAGGAGGAATTTTACCATTAAACCATACCCGCAACTGCTTTTATCTCATTCTCCACTATATTAGTAGATTTACTCGTATATAGTCAATTATTGATTAATAATGCAAATTTAAATTACTTATTCTTTATATTGAAAGACGGAACGAATCGGTAATGGAACCCAACCCTCCCCTGGGAAACACTTTAGATTTTGTGCCTCAGTGTTTTAATTCAACCAAGGGAGGGGATGCTGCAACTCAGCCAAAAACTTAGGATATGGAGGAGTTAAGGATACCTACTAAAAAGACTGATCCGATCCGTGGCGAAGCACCCGAAAATACGACATTTTTGTTACTTGACCAACCGTTAGGAGAGGCAGGCACAACAGGCACACCAATTACTGGGAGAAATGAAATCGCGATTAATGCAAACACAGCCAACTGAAAGGCAATAGTCATGGTTGTGGTTTTCCAGGTTCTTAACGAATGAAACGGATTATACCATCTGATCCCTATCTGGCATAGATCTTGAAAACCAAGCCAAATGTATCATATAAACAATTTAATTCGACTATATTTATAATTGAGCCTTATTAACTTCTCCCATCTCCAGATGATGCTTTTTGCATCTCTTTCAAAAGAGAGATATTATATATTATTCACACAATATAAATATTTACTAATAATTATGGTACCGATATTATAGATGCTACCGAAAGAAGTTACATAGAATGGATTTTAGGAGAGATGGCCGAGTGGTTTATGGCTCCGGTCTTGAAAACCGGTATAGTTTCAGCGCTATCGAGGGTTCGAATCCCTCTCTCTCCTTCCGTCGAAGGATCATCGCATTCACGAATCTAGTTATCAATATCAATTGATTTTAAAGCTCGGCTATTCATAGCCGAGCTTTTAGCAGGAACCTGCAAAGACGGTATTTATCACTCGTATTCGGGGAAGCTTTTTCTTAGCTGAGCTGGAATTCCAGCTTACTCATTCCTATTCACTCCTCTAGTTAAGGGGTGTCATAAAAAGGACAGGTTCGGAATCACGGTCAATTCCTTTCTCAAATCCGGCTGCAGCTGCACGAGCTCTTCCTGCATGCCATAAATGACCTACAAAGAAAAAGAATCCTAGAACAAAATGGGAGGTAGCTAACCAACTCCGAGGAGAAACATAGTTCACTGCATTAATTTCAGTAGCTACTCCACCTACGGAATTCAAAGAACCTAAAGGGGCATGAGTCATATATTCCGCCGAGCGTCGTTCCTGCCAAGGCTGTATGTCTTTTTCCAACTTATTTAAATCCAAACCATTAGGACCCCTTAGGGGTTCCAACCATGGAGCACGAAGATCCCAGAAGCGCATCGTTTCTCCCCCAAAAATAATCTCTCCGGTGGGGGAACGCATAAGGTATTTACCTAAACCAGTGGGTCCTTGAGCAGAACCTACGTTAGCTCCAAGGCGTTGGTCTCTAACCAGAAAGGTAAAAGCTTGAGCTTGAGAGGCCTCTGGACCAGTAGGACCATAAAATTCGCTAGGATAAGCTGTATTGTTAAACCAAACGAAGCAACAAGCGATGAAACCAAAGACGGCAAGAGCCCCTAAACTATAAGATAAGTAAGCTTCTCCAGACCATACGAAAGCACGACGAGCCCATGCAAAAGGTTTGGTTAGAATGTGCCAGATTCCACCGAAAATACAAATGGAACCTAACCAAACATGTCCCCCAATTATATCTTCCAAATTGTCTACACTAACAATCCAACCTTCTCCACCGAAAGGTGATTTGAGTAAATAACCGAATATAACACTTGGACTAAGGGTAAGATTTGTTATTTTCCTTACATCTCCACCACCGGGAGCCCAAGTATCATATACGCCCCCAAAATACAAGGCTTTGAACGCTAGAAGGAGAGCACCAACACCTAGCAAGATTAGGTGAATACCTAAAATAGTGGTCATTTTGTTCTTATCTTTCCATACATAACCGAAAAATGGAAAGGATTCTTCTAAAGTTTCGGGTCCGATAAGTGCGTGATAAACACCCCCAAAACCTAAAACTGCGGAAGAGATTAAGTGAAGTACTCCGGATACGAAGTATGGGAAGGTATCTACAACTTCTCCGCCAGGACCTACTCCCCATCCCAAAGTAGCCAGATGGGGAAGTAGAATTAAACCTTGTTCATACATAGGCTTTTCCGGTACGAAATGAGCTACTTCAAATAAGTTCATCGCTCCAGCCCAGAACACAATCAATCCGGCATGAGCCACGTGGGCACCAAGCAATTTACCAGATAAGTTTATAAGTCGGGCATTACCGGCCCACCAAGCAAAGCCAGTGGTTTCTTGATCACGACCGCCTAAAGCCAAGGTTCCATTAAAGAGCGTTTCCACGGGGTAGAACCTCCTCGGGGAATACAAGGTTTTCATGAGGCTGATCCTGGGCCGCCATCCAAGCACGAATACCCTCGTTCAAAAGAATATTTTTGGTGTAGAAAGTTTCAAACTCAGGATCTTCTGCTGCACGGATCTCCTGAGAGACAAAGTCATATGCCCGCAGATTCAAGGCTAGACCAACTACTCCGATAGCACTCATCCATAAACCAGTTACGGGTACGAATAACATGAAGAAATGTAACCAACGTTTGTTGGAGAAAGCAACACCGAAAATTTGGGACCAGAAACGATTAGCGGTAACCATGGAATAAGTCTCTTCAGATTGAGTTGGGTTAAAAGCACGGAATGTATTTGCACCATCACCATCCTCGAATAGAGTATTTTCCACAGTAGCACCGTGAATAGCACATAGAAGAGCAGCACCCAATACTCCAGCGACTCCCATCATATGAAATGGGTTTAAAGTCCAATTGTGGAAACCCTGGAAAAAAAGGATAAATCGGAAGATAGCTGCTACACCGAAGCTGGGTGCGAAGAACCAACCAGACTGGCCCAATGGATAGATCAGGAATACAGAAACAAAAACAGCAATCGGACCAGAGAATGCAATTGCGTTGTAGGGACGCAATTGTACAGATCGAGCAAGTTCAAATTGGCGCAACATGAAACCTATTAAAGCAAAGGCACCGTGTAGAGCAACGAAGGTCCATAAACCACCCAATTGGCACCAACGAGTAAAGTCTCCCTGTGCTTCAGGACCCCATAATAGCAGCAAAGAGTGTGCTAAACTATCAGCAGGAGTAGAGACTGCGGCAGTCAGAAAGTTACAACCTTCCAAATAAGAACTAGCCAATCCGTGAGTATACCATGAGGTTACAAAGGTTGTACCCGTAAACCATCCACCCAGAGAAAAATAGGCACAGGGAAAAAGCAATAGACCAGACCAACCCACGAATACAAAACGATCTCTCCTTAGCCAGTCGTCCATGTTATCAAATAAACCTTTTTGCTCTTTGGAAAACTTTCCAATGGCTATAGTCATAGCGATTCTCCCTTTAAACTATTTCAACCATTTTTGGGCACCTTATCACTATCAAATCATTGAAAGAAAGATATCATATTCGATCATCCACGGACGATCCTTTTTCTTTCTTTGCCCCCTCCAAAGAATTCTCTGATCAATTTTGTAAATGCATCATCATAGTCCATTTGTTGGTTCAAAGCATTCAATATATATAGAATGAATCTTTGTCTGGTCTCGAAACGAACTTAGCAAAGACCTTTTAGAGGGTAGGTAAGCTTTTCTTTTCTCCCTAGTATTTTCTCCCACAAGGATTGATTCCCCTTCCTTTTGATGTCCCTTTAACCCAATATTATTGAAATTCTTTGAATCCCCTTCTTAGATCCGTTTGAGTAATAGAAATAACGTCTCTTATCCTTATTTCATCGGGATGCATCTATTTTACATTCTCCTTCCGTAAAAAATAGGGTATACATTTATACATATGTATTTATATTTATAAACCAAGAAACTTTTCCAACTTATGGGGAGCAAGTAGCAAGTAGTAGGAGAAGGAAAGAGGGAAAAGAGGCGGGATTCAATTCTCAAAATTTAAACATTTTAATGTGAATGAAAAATTAACTTCTTTTTCATTTTGAAAAGCCTGATTTTTTTGATTCCAGACTTATCTTTGATATAAAATTCACATTTACGATTTCGAGTCAATTTTGATATTAGGGTAGCCAACTTATATACAATATAATAAGTCAAGTTTACTATTTTCAGAAAATTGATGATCTTTCTCACTTTCCATACCAAACGTTTAAGGATTTATCATTAGTCATGGAGTGGATCGATCGGGATTCGAATTCCCCCGCTCACCCTCATAAAATAAAGGGATTTTTTTGATCAAATATTATATTGATCATTCATTATATTATTCAGAATTTCCCCTGTTGATCTGATCTAAGGGATTAATTCTCGGGGGGCCGCCCGGCCTATACTAATTACACCATCCCTTACAATTTCATTCCTTTCTTCGGACATACATCGATCATATATATGGAAAGCTCCTAACTCTTGACTAACCTTAACTAATGCCCCATTAATTCTTTCCTCCCGGTTCGTACCAAAACAGGTAATCCATCATGTTATGAGCTAATAGATATTTCCACGCAATTATCCACGAGAGTTGGACTGGATGGGGCAATAATACTCCACTCCCGAATTGCTAAAAAATGGAAACTTATAAGACCACTATATATTCTTTTTGCTCGATATAGAGAATTCTAATTATGAATTTTAAATTGTAATTATTCAAATTATTATGTTTTTTGATAAAACTTTCTTTCTCATCTGACTATTCCAATTCATTAAGTGTTCGTGAGTGGATTCTCATCCAGGATTATATAAAATGGAATAGAATACCTTCTATGGCTATGGAGAAAATATGGAAGCCCTTTATCGGATTTGAACCGATGACTTACGCCTTACCATGGCGTTACTCTACCACTGAGTTAAAAGGGCTTCTTTGAGGGGGAATAATTGTATTATTGCAACAACAAATATAGTTTGATTGAAAAATCAGGAAAATGTCAACTAGTTCATAATAATATATAGCTTATTTCTGGCCCAATCTTTCCATATGCATAGAAGTTAATAATAAAAATCATATAGGTTATACAAGTCATTTAGTTAATGCAATCCATGTAGATCATCAAAATCTAGAACCAATAAAATCGACTCTAATTTTATTTTCATTGTTATTTGCTTTATTATTAGTATTAGAATCATTTATTGGTCATATTTATCCCCTTTCCGTAATACGGATCCTTCTCAGATTTTTCCAATTCTATTGCACATCATATGATTCTTAATTGAATTCTTTTGATATATTAAAGGATTCAGTTCTCATCATATCAATTCGCTCGAATTGAACTTCTTTTTACCCATTTTATATTATAATCTAAACTAAAATGATTTTTCCGATGAAATTGGAACAGAATTTGTTCTTCCATTTTCTCCAACGAAGAACTCTTATCTATCATTCCTTCATATGGAATAAAGTTCGTTGAATATATATATATATATATATAATCGAAGAAAAGCGCAAACAATTCAAAAAACAATTTAATTTTCAATAACCTCCTCTCCGGGGAGATGCTATGTATGGGCAATTCAATTAATTATTTCCGTACGGAATAGTCGTTTCGACCCTGGAAATAATTAGTCAACTCGAAGTGTTTCGATTAGGAGAAATAGGTTGTAGGAAATAAAGATGGTGATAAAGTTAGTTCGAAAAGGGGTTACTTTCTTTATTCTCCTGCGGAGGAGGAAAAATAAAGCATATGTTCCTTTCCCTTCCCACCCAAAAGTCCAAAATATTATTTCATAAACAAATTATAGTAAAATTGAGTTTCTACCATTTGACCTAGTAGTAACTATGGAAATAAACTAGGATCTAGTAGTTATTTAATAACAAACATAACATTATGTTCTAGAATGAGATGGGCGAGTAAAGGGCGTATTGATTCTCTAGAGGGAGAATATAATATTAATATTATGGAATGAACCACAATTAATCTTCTATAAGAAAGGTAAGTTCGCCCTGATTTATATATATTGAATAAAAAAAATTACCTTTTTTATTTAACCCCTGCTCCGAACTTACTTCATACTCGAATATAGAAGGTTCTAAATACAATTTATATTCAAAAATTTCATAAATTTTTGAATGAGCAAGTTGTTTCGTCCAATCTGATCAAGGAAATAAGACTTAATAAATAAACTATTGATTGTTGATTAAAATCTTGTAATATTCAATAATGAACCCAAATAGATAAGATATGATTCATACAATAAATATAAGTTTCCTCTGATATAGCATAAAACTGAGTTCAAAGTACCTAATTATCGGGTTAAAGGTGGAGATGAGAATGAGATAACAAACAACACTCGGCTTCAAATAATATATATATCACTGGGTAGGATGTGTGAACCTCAGATGTTAGCCCATCCATCTCCCGCAGGTGGAAATGAAACTAATAATTGGAAATATTATTGGAATGAAATGAACCATACTATTGACAGTAAATAATGAATTGAGTAACATAAGGATAAGGATAAGCCCCCATCGTCTAGAGGCCCAGGACATCTCCCTTTCACGGAGGTGACGGGGATTCGAATTCCCCTGGGGGTACTAAAAGTTTTCGGAATCACGAATATCCCGAGAACTTTCCGCATCCGTTTCTATTCCCATCCCGATATAAGAGAGATGGGTAAAAGCCTTTCTTCCCCTTTCCAACTGACTGGGTCGATGCTCGAGTGGTTAATGGGGACGGACTGTAAATCCGCTGGCAATGCCTACGCTGGTTCAAATCCAGCTCGACCCAATGTCAACTTATCAATCCATTCATTATTCAATCAATTTATTATATGAAGTCTCTTTCTCTGGTTGATCTGAACATTCAGCATTAATAAAAGATTACTATTTATTCTGCTCCATAATGGGATTACCGCTTCAATAACAAAGATCCCGTTTCGTTTTCGTCTATCGATAGGGTCCCATTCGTAGAGAAACGTATCTATTATAATTCCACCCAGACAGAACAATTACAATAATTGTAAAGAATAGATTTGACACATAAGTTTTTGATCGACATAATAACTAAATAACTAAACTGTTTTTAATGGGATTGTAGTTCAATCGGTTAGAGTACCGCCCTGTCAAGACGGAAGTTGCGGGTTCGAGCCCCGTCAATCCCGAATCACCAAATTAATTTGATTCAGAATTCATTTATTAAAAAGGAACTAGGATAAGTTTCGCCATTTAGCAAAACCTCACTTACTTGAAGTGGACTCGGATCCCGTGCTCTCACGGGATTCCGAATCTCGTGTGTCCGCCATTTCACCACTAAAACTCTCTATACCTTATCTAATTCTCTAAATATAGGCTAAGTCTTCTCTTATTTTTTTCAACCAATTCCCGGAATTCTTTTCATAAACGCAGGCGAACGACGGGGATTGAACCCGCGCGTGGTGGATTCACAATCCACTGCCTTAATCCGCTTGGCTACGTCCGCCCCCTTCTACTCATTCATTCCATTCGGATATGATAATAACACTGAAGGTAGGTGGTTAGGGGGGGATCTCGAAAATCCCCCCTCCCCTTTCTAGGGACTCTAGAGGCCCGGCCCCTTTAAGCAGCAGGGACCCCCGCGGTCTCCCTTCTGTTTGATCCTAACTTTCAATGTTAAGGTTGAAAAGTTATGGCTGAGTTACTATCTTTTTATCGATAATAACTAGGAATCTGTAGAGACATCAATTAACCGTTTGCGGAAGGAGCTTCAACAGAAGCTAAATCTAGAGGGAAGTTGTGAGCGTTACGTTCGTGCATAACTTCCATACCAAGGTTGGCACGGTTGATAATGTCAGCCCAGGTATTGATTACACGACCTTGACTGTCAACTACAGATTGGTTGAAGTTGAAACCATTTAGGTTGAAAGCCATGGTGCTGATGCCCAACGCGGTGAACCAAATACCTACTACAGGCCAAGCAGCCAAGAAGAAGTGTAGAGAACGGGAGTTGTTAAAGCTAGCGTATTGGAAGATCAACCGGCCAAAGTAACCGTGAGCAGCTACGATGTTATAGGTTTCTTCCTCTTGACCAAACTTATAACCTGCATTAGCAGATTCATTCTCCGTGGTTTCTCGGATCAAACTTGAAGTTACTAGAGAACCATGCATAGCACTGAATAAAGAGCCACCGAATACACCAGCTACACCCAACATATGAAATGGATGCATAAGGATGTTGTGTTCAGCTTGGAACACAATCATGAAGTTGAAGGTACCAGAGATTCCCAGAGGCATACCATCGGAGAAGCTTCCCTGACCGATGGGGTAAATTAAAAAAACAGCGGTAGCAGCTGCAACGGGAGCTGAATATGCAACAGCAATCCAGGGACGCATACCCAGACGGAAGCTAAGTTCCCATTCACGACCCATGTAGCAAGCTACACCAAGTAGGAAGTGAAGAACGATTAGTTCGTAGGGACCACCATTGTATAGCCATTCATCAACGGAAGCTGCTTCCCAGATAGGGTAGAAGTGTAAACCGATAGCTGCAGAAGTTGGGATGATGGCACCAGAGATGATATTGTTTCCGTAAAGGAGAGAACCGGAAACGGGCTCACGGATACCGTCAATATCCACTGGAGGAGCTGCGATAAAAGCAATGATGAATACAGAAGTTGCAGTTAGTAGGGTAGGAATCATCAATACACCAAACCATCCAATGTAAAGGCGGTTTTCAGTGCTGGTAATCCAATTGCAGAAGCGACCCCATAGGCTCGCGTTTTCGCGTCTCTCTATAATTGCGGTCATGGTAAAATTTGGCTTGTTGAATAAGAATTATTACCCAAGCACAGATATTATATTTTGTATGCTTGTTATTCTATATTATACGGAGTTACCCCCTTGTTGTCAACCCCCGTTTCTTCTTCAGAGATCCAGATTCTTAAATACGTAAAACAGTAAGTAATTAAATGATTGGGGGTGACATAAGTAGCCTATGTTACATAACTTACTCGCATTAATGACGACATAACAAATATCATCTCATCAATAGGGAAACATACCCATTATATACTATTTCAAATTTAAAGTGTGAGAGAAAGAAAAAAGTATGAATTGAATCCGATCAATTGGGTTCGGGTTGACCGGGGCCGGGGCTCGAACCCATAACTCGTCGGATGAAAGTGGGTGAATTACTCTCCCCTGGGGGCCGGGTTTCTGCGTTTGCAATTTTCATTGCACGTGGCTCTCTCTATGCTATGTACGTACCTATCTCATCACACTTCAGTTCTTTCACAAGATTATCTTGAGTCTCGGCAATTGAATTGCCCGACGAGCCTCTCGTTAGTAGAATCAGTTTCGGATGATTCGAGTATATCTCTTTTTTGCAACGAATTTGCTAAAGAATTTATTTGGATAATATCCAAATACCAAAATTTTTTTTTATGATAATGAACCTTGGGGAGAAACGGGGATATTAACTCTGGTTTCTCCGAAAAAGAGGATCTTGGAAACAGTTTTGAACCATGTTTTTTCCACACAACGCGTATTGTACTTTTATGCCTACAAGCTAAAGTTTTCGCACATGAAAATCGAAGTATGTATTGTATTCGATACAACCCCTCCTTATTTGAACATCCACTATAATAATAGCCGATATTTTTCCAAATTTGATCGAATCGGTTGAGAATGTCATCATCTCTTAGAGTAGTCCAAGCTAATTTACCAATTGGATGTCCCAAAGTATTGCAAAATTTTTCTTTGGCTAATAATCCGATTAGACCGGAAATTGGAGTTATAGCACACAATTCTCTGGTAGGAAGACTGGTAGCAATGGGTAAATCATCCACCATTTCGACTTGAACTGTGGTGATTTTGGGTCCAATACCTAGGATATAACCCAAAAAGGGAAAACAATCTTTGGATGATTTTTGAATGCGTATCCTGTATGGTTGAAACCAAAAATGAAAATGATATTGCCAAAGTCTTAAGAAAAAATGCTTCCATCTCTGGGCTAAATATTTAGTACCTTTCAAAGCTACCATGTAATTGTTTTCATATCTTGCATAATGAATAGAAGGATTTTTCACGAAAAAAAAGATGTTTTCCGGTGGAGTAATCATCCATGGTGGCTTCGCAACATATGATGGCTTTGCAATATGCTCGATCTTTTGAATAGAGTTAGCTTGATCGGGTGAAGCGGAGAACGATTCAAAATGTAAGGTTTTTTTCCAAAGGGAGACTAAAGTAGATTCGGATTCATATATATAGTAATTCCATAAAAATATGGGTAACCTATTTGTTTCTCTTGGAGAGAAAAAGATGGGTGTATTTGAGACAATTAGATTTTGTTGTTCGTGGAGAATAAATCGTAATAGGTGTAGAAAGGGAGCATCTTAAATCCGTCGACGAAAAATTCGAATAAGTACTTCTGGATGGAGAGAATAGGGTAATTTAGTACCTAAGAAACAATAGGAATACGAAAAATGATCCTCCATAAAAGGAAATACGGAATGAATAGATCGAAAGCTATTCCATTCATTCGTTTCCATTAGCAAGGGTTGCAATTGCATCAAGAAATGGATTTGCAGAACTATAGTCGGACCTTCTCGAATTGATCCGCAAGAAGAATTGATATAGTAATCGAAAGATTGATTTTTTTTATCACCCTTCCTTCCAAGACGCTTCCTTGATAAAGATAAAATAGTATCTGGAAGGTCTTGTTGACGTATTCTACCAATTAGACGCTCTATGATTATGAAACTTAAATGATTGTTGCTTGGAACTGAATCCTCTTTTCGTTTTAAACTCGATTTATTTGAAAAACAATTATAAGCAATTGCATAAATATCATCATGAAGGAGAAGTTTATATAAAAAGCGTTGCTGCCACAAGATATTTTTTTTATTTCTTCGTAGCTTCTTTATTTCAGATAAAACCCAAGCTATGGTTCTCATATGAGTAACTCCTTGGGATGAGAAATGATGCATAGTGCGATCCACGTGAAGATCGGATAGATTTATTTTCATTTATTCAGAGATAAAAAAAAATTCTATCAAATAATTTTTATCTAAAACTCATTTGATTCCTTGTAAAAAAGCATTAATCTTTTCGAAAAATGGATCTATTTTTGCAAACTGATCGCCTACCTGACTTATAAATCACTTTATTTAGTCAGCACGCCGGTTATTCTTTTACACATTTGTATTTATTTATCTATTTATTTATCCGAGTATTCAAGATTCATTTCTGATAAGAATACCCTTCTTGTAGGAACAACCCCTCTCTCTCCTCTCCTATTGGTTACTAAATTACTTCTAACTTCCAATTAGTAAAGAGAATATTAAATGGGATCTTTGAATAAACGGGGGAGCTCATTCTTCTGGTTCCACCTATGATTCAAGCCATCTAGCTTTATCCATTAACTTTTTTCCGCTTGAGTAGTGGATCTGTTTTCACAACACAAAGCAATCCGAATCTTTTCCTTCCATTACGATACTTTGATCAAATTAAGCTTGAGAAAAATTCTGTAATGAAACGACTTTTTTTTCCGCTAGGTCGATCAATCGTAGTCTTATAAAACTTTTGGGAGCCGATTACCCTACCGTTGGGTTAGCAACCCTGAGAATGAAATAATAGAGTATACTATACTGGAAGAATGGATTAAAAGAAATAAATGAATCTTGAGAATATGAATCAGAGTAAGTCAAGTTGAGAGAATGAATAAATAAATTCTTGATGTAGGCTTTCTTTTTTTAATGTTTTTCTTTTTTTTTTTTTTTTTTTTATTAATTACTTCAGGATTTACGATTTTCTATATTTTTATTCTTATTTCGTGGAAAGGAAAAGAATCTATAATGATAGGGAACAGAAGGATGGTTAGTTAGAAGGAAGCTAGTCGACCGGGAGTTCAACAGGGGACGGATCGGACCACCTCCCGAAGCGGAGATGGATAAAGTATTTTTTGTTCTTTCTCCCCCGTTTAATGGGAAGAAATGACTTGACGGAACGATAAGCTCTCCTCTCCCCCATATCTTCTATCTGGCTTCTCATTATTCCATTTAGCTATTTCTCGATATTATTAACTTGATTTTAGATCTATTTTGGTAAAACGAAAAATAGGTTGTATTAAACATAAACGCAATCTTTACCTAACCTATTGTAACGAAGGCTACTCTACTAAATGAACATATAATAGGATTTGGAAAAAGGGATCAAGCATTGAACTCATAACCATCTCAATTAGCTTTGATTTATTCAAATATCCTTGCTTTAAGGCGGGTATCCCTATCCAACAATCTATGCAGGTTGAGCTTTCCTATATACGAAGTTTTTTCCCTCAATCAATCAATAATGACTTCACTTCGGCAGAATTTATCCCTATACATACGGTATGTTTTTTCCACGTTTGGAATTAGTGTGTTCTCTCTACTCTATTGAATCGTCTTTAACTTTATCTAAATCTAGTCGTTTAAACAATCAAATAGGATTTTCTCGTTCTTAGACCGATCTTCATGATCGTAGGAAGCCCCACTTTGGCTATTTTTTCGATTGAGGGAGGGGAAAAATGAAAGTAATTTCGATTTCTTTCATTTACTGTAATCAATCATAACAATTATTAATTATTACATTGTTCGATCAACTTATTGAAAATTAAAAAATTGAGTTATTTGTTTGATAAGTAAGAATCTATTTACTAATTTAGTAAATTTAATTTTTAAAAAGTTGGACAAAGTTTCAATAGCTTTTTTGCTCTACGTTAACTTTAGATTATATCTCCTAACTTGTAGGTTATAAAGAAGATTCTACGTTGTTACGCGAGCCTCGCTAAAAAAAAAGAAAGATTTTGTTTGGAAACGTATGTCGAGATAGGAGTTCTTTAATTCGGATAGGGAATGGCAGATGTTCCACGAAACCGATCATGATATTCAAGTTGCACGTCGCTTTCTACCATATTATTCTAAACGAAATTTTACCATAATCTTTCTTTGAGATTCAGATAAAGGTGTAAATGAATATGTTGTAGGAATATATGGAATAAATGACATGAGTTTTTATTCTATTATATTTTTATGAAATGAAGTTTTTAGTCTTATGTTATACTATAGGTGGATGGGAAGGATAGAGAGAAGGTTCCCAATGTAATGTTTCAAGTACTCAATGCTTCCTTAGCTGCATACATTACTTCGACGGTAATGTTTGTAATGCCACTCTGTCTTGCGAACTTCTCAGTCTTTCTTTTAATCTTGCCCCTAACAAAGCCAGGAATTTTACTTAATTCCAATTGACTCTCGGAATTCCAAATCAAATCCGTTTCTGCGGATAATGATTTAGTAATAACTTCTTTAGTGTCATGACCACCAAAAATATCTAAAAGATGGTCTTCCATGCCCAAAGTATATGAGTTATAAACTAAATCGGCTATTTGATTAGTACCCTCATAACCTAAAAAAGGCCGATATCCCAATGGGAAATTTTGGATATGAACTGGTGGAGAAATAACTCCACAAGGAATATCAAGACGTTTACCAATATGACGTTCCATCTGAGTACCAAATATGGCGGATGGTTCTACGCGAGCGATCATATCCCCTACTTCAATATGATCATCTGTAATAAGTACTTCATCACAGAGACCCCAAACTTGTTCGTTAAACCATTCCGCGTCGTGTTTGCAATAGGTACCCGTACAACACACACGAATCCCCATCTCTCGAGCAAGTATCTTAGTCATTGAAGCAGCATGAGTTGCATCACCAAAAACAACTGCCTTTTTTCCTACAAAATTTTGGCAATCGATGGATCTTGAGAACCAAGCGGCTTGAGAAACAAATCTGGTTTGTTGATCAATATAATGTTCATAATCAACTGTTTTATTGGAAAAAGCAGGAGTCCATTTATTAACACGCCCTTGTATTTGTCGGATAAACTCAGCCGTATCTATAACTCCCATAGGAGTTGTAGATATGTAAGGCATTCCAAATTCTTTCTCCAAATATATTGCTGTCATTAAGCCTATTTCACGATAAGGAACAAAATTAAACCAAGCCTTTGGTAAATTTTGAAGATCTTCTACAAATCCCCCTTCGGGAATTACTTGATTAATTTCAATACCTAGATCCTGTAATAAACGTTTTAATTCGCGACAATCGTGTTGATTGTGGAAGCCCAGCGTAGAAATACCGATAATATTTGCGGAAGGTATATCTGTTATAGATCGATCCAATTTTCCTTGTCTACGAGCCTTACCCAAATAATATCGAACCACTTGTTCCAAAGTTCTATCCGCTGCCTGAAGTTCATTGACTCGATAATGATTCACATCCGCGGGAATTACATCAGAATCAGAAGTAATAGATGCTCTATCCACAAAGTTTTGTAGATCTTCCTGTAAGATACTAGAAGTACAGGTAGGTGTTAATATAATCAAATCAGGACGTTCTTCTTTCTCTTTCTGAATAATATTATCAACAACTTTCTCTTGGGATCCGCGTGTTAATACATGACGATCTACTATGCTAGCAGTTACGGGAGTAAAATCCCTCTCTCTTTCCAGCATGGAACGCATTACATTAAAGTAATCATCTCCCAGAGGAGCATGCATAATAGCATGCACATTTTCGAAGGAACTGGCTACTCGAAGAGTTCCGATATGAGCAGGGCCGGCATACAACCAATAGGCTAATTTCATGAAGAAGATTCTTTTTCTATTTTCCCTATTCTACTCCGCAGAGATTCTGCTTGCCATACCTATACTATTGTCGTAAGATGATTCAGAGAATATACTACTACAAATAAATAGTAGAAAATTGGAATGTTCATTTCCAAGAGGACTCTTTTTTTTTTTTTATTTCATCGGAGAAACCTGGGACGGAAGGATTCGAACCTCCGAGTACCAGGGCCAAAACCCGGTGCCTTACCACTTGGCCACGCCCCATAGGAGATATATCCGATGCTATTCAATCCCGATATTAAGGTTGTTGTCAATCTATCTATTCGGACTAAATCTCAGTCCAAGATTTATTCGTTTCTATGAAATAAAATAGATTGTTAAGTAGAAATAGATTAATTGCGGAAACAAAAAGGGATGGGATAGAATAAAAGAAGGATTCTTGATAAAATTGAACGGAATAGAAAAAATATTGATTTCTTTTTCTTTCATCTATTTCACTGGGAGGGAGATCGTGCAAATATGGGACTGGACCCGGAGGAACCAACCCATGCGTACGCAGTGGAATGTACTGAAAAACTTTCATCAAGAATTTATGAGGTTGGTTCCTTTCGTGCCGTACTGAACCCCTGTAATAATCTTTCTTTTTTTTTTTTTCGGAGAAAAAATGTTAGTTATGTTTGATACCTATCCAGGAAACACCACTTTTTTAAGTGGCACCGTTTTGGCTAAATCACCCGAAGCTTATGCGATTTTCGATCCGATTGTGGATATAATGCCGATCATACCGTTGTTCCTTTTCCCCCTAGCCTTTGTCTGGCAAGCCTCCGTGAGTTTCCGATAATATATATATAAATATGTAATATATATATATATATATATATATATATATTACATATTTATTTTCCCCTTTCTTTCAAATAACTTACTTGTCTTATTCACCCCTTCCAATCGAACTACCAAAATTACCTTGAAAAAAAAAGAAGGTTTTTGGAGAAGGTCGATTGCGGCGATCCCGGGGCTGGCTCATTTTAACCGGAGGAACCGAGTCGACGGGGGTTCAAATCCCTCTTTTCTCAATTCAATCGGCTATGATAATCAATATAAAAAACAATTTTTTATATTGATTTTATTCGAATAAAGGTGGTATAGGGATTTATAATTTACTCCATCTTACTCCTAGTAACGCAATGATCCCGGAGATTACGCCATGCTTACTCTCAAGCTGCTCGTTTACACAGTGGTCATTTTTCTTGTTTCTCTTCCCGTTTTCGGATTCCTATCAAATGATCCTGGACGTAATCCCGGACGTAAAGAATAATTACAGAGATTCTATGGATTCATAAGATAAATATTTAGTTAGTAAACGGGGAGAGAGGGATTCGAACCCTCGGTACGAATGATCGTACAACGGATTAGCAATCCGCCGCTTTAGTCCACTCGGCCATCTCCCCGAGCAGGGAAGTATTCTTACTTTAACATGATGCTAAAGCCAAAGTCTATATTCTCCAAAATATATTCTACCGGATATATAGCTATTATAATATAATGGTTACAGGAATGAGTATGGGCATTCTCGACAAAAAACACTTGCATTATTCATTTCATCAAAATTAGTCTATATATTATTCCATCGGCCTGGCCAAAAACTGGCCAGGTTATCGTAAAGGCAAACGGTTCTTATCGATTATACAATTCATTACCCGGTCTCAAAGCTAAAAAACTTGTTGTTAAAGCACTTACAAGGACTAAGATAATTTGACTGTCCGAGATTGATGTCATCCCTTCATTTTCTCCCCGAATATTCGTAATATGAACCACACACGGGTTTGTTCAAATTTTCACCCACATCCATGGTTTAAATTCGAATGGATGCATAGGTTTTCTATTATTGTACCAATACTAGCTCTTTATGGCTATAGATCCTCCCAATTCAAATTAGATAGATCATATATATTTATTTACGATATCATTTGAAAAAATATATTTATTTTTTCTTCATTGATAGAAAAAATAAAAAAAAAGAAGAATTCATCGATTCTATGAAATCAAATTGGAAATAGAGAGGTTAAACAGGAATGAATTTGGAAGTTATTGCACAGCTTACTGTTCTGGCTCTGATAGTCGTATCGGGTCCATTAGTAATTGCTCTATTAGCAGCTCGCAAAGGCAATTTGTAATCCCAATATGCCATCTCCGGAAGTGAAAGTAACGGTTCGAGGTATTGGATTTCCGGGGATGGGGTCTGAAGATAAAGTAATACTTTATTCCATCAATAAGGAAAGGCTTTATATTTTTACTTATTATTGGACAAATAATATAAATTTATGCTACTATCAAATCATAGCGGGTATAGTTTAGTGGTAAAAGTGCGATTCGTTCAAACCAAAAGTTATATTGGATAGTTGAAGGGTCTTTTATATTAATTGATTGATCAACGTTCCAATTGACAACCCTATTCTTACAAAGGTTCAAATCCTTTCCTATGAATGCCATAGGAAGAGCATCATTCCCATGAAAATAATAATCAATGATTCTTTCGGATTGAAAAATAGCAAAGCGGAATGATTTTGAAGCTAAATCAATCTTCTGAGATTGATTCGTCAAGAATCCATGGATAGAAATCAAAGGTATTCTTTTCATCGCAACTAAATCTTGAATTCTTTTTGTTCGAAAATTCAAGCCGGATAGCTATAAAATGATAATTTTGGTTTGCCAGAGCTATCAGCATTTCCGTTTAAAGCTCGGTGGAAAATATTCCCCTAAAGATTGGAGCCAATAGAAACAAGGAACGAAGTAACTAGAAAGAATTTCTCATTTAATTCATTATTCTATTTAATCAATTATTGAGATTTTTAAAATTTTTTTTTTTTAGGATCATCTAAAAAGTATTTCTTCATTTAGAATGAAAAAACTGACATAGATGTTATGGATGCAACTTCCCCGATACCATCGATTAGATAAAAATCTTATTTATCATCCAATACTCGGTTTTCAATTTAAGAAAAGAATCTCTTTTCTTACTTTATACTTCACTCCATAAGGGAGCCGAATGAAGAGAGACTTTCATGTTCGGTTCTGAATTAGAGACATTAATTGATCTAAATTTAATGTCGACTATAACCCTTAGCCTTCCAAGCTAATGATGCGGGTTCGATTCCCGCTACCCGCTGAAAGAGCTTACTTAAGAAATAAAAATTTTTTTATTTAATAAGAAAGATCAATAAGTTTAAAAAATTTCCTATTACTAATAGATCTTTTTTACAGCTATACCGTGAATTGTTTCATTCACAACAGATTTTATTTCCCCGTGATAAAGGGGAAATAAAAGCGTCCATCGTCTAATGGATAGGACAGAAGTCTTCTAAACTTCCGGTATAGGTTCAAATCCTATTGGACGTAATATCTTCTTGGAGAAAACTATTTTATGCTTAATAAAAACCTTTTAATGTGCTTTTTTTCTCCCCGTGTGAACGGGGAGAGCCGGAAAAGAGCTTTTTCCTAGCTCCCCTCGTATCATCAAATAATCATATATTTATTTTTGTTCCTGAAGTAAGAAAAATTCAGTATGTTCCTTAATGGCTTCCTTCAGAAGGATTTCCGCTTGTTCCGTGAACACCTTAGTAGAACGTATGATTTCCGCAAACTGAGGTTTATTAGTTATTAAATACTCACGTAACTGAACAAGAAATCTTTTAACTTGTCCGATTTCCAGTATATCTAAATATCCGTTGACTCCAGCGTAAATAGTAGCTACTTGTTCCTCCACCGCCAAGGGAGCTGCTTGAGATTGTTTGAGCAACTCACGCAATCGTTGACCTCTAGCTAATTGATTTTGAGTAGCTTTATCAAGGTCAGAAGCAAATTGTGCAAAAGCTTCTAGCTCTGCAAATTGAGCCAATTCCAATTTTAATTTTCCAGCTACTTGTTTCATAGCTTTAATTTGAGCTGCGGATCCTACTCTAGATACAGAAATACCCACATCAATTGCGGGTCGAATTCCGGCATTAAACAAATCAGCTGATAAAAATATTTGTCCGTCGGTAATGGAAATCACATTAGTAGGAATATAAGCCGAAACATCTCCGGCTTGGGTTTCGACTATAGGCAGAGCAGTCATACTTCCCTCGCCTAGTTGAGAACTTAATTTAGCTGCTCTTTCCAAAAGACGGGAATGCAAATAGAAAACGTCTCCTGGATAAGCTTCTCGACCGGGTGGTCTTCTTAATAAAAGGGACATCTGTCGATAAGCTTGTGCTTGCTTAGAAAGATCATCGTAAATGATTAGAGTATGTTGTTTACGATACATAAAGTATTCTGCTAAAGCTGCTCCCGCGTAAGGGGCAAGATATTGCAATGTAGCAGGAGAATTCGCAGTTTCTGCTACCACAATAGTATATTCCATTGCTCCCCGTTCCTCAAAGTTATTAACTACCTGAGCCACAGAAGAGGCTTTTTGACCGATAGCTACATAGACACATATTACATTTTGACCTTTCTGATTCAAAATAGTATCTGTAGCTACTGCTGTTTTACCAGTCTGTCTGTCCCCAATAATTAATTCTCGTTGACCGCGTCCAATGGGAATCATAGAGTCAATAGCAATAAGACCTGTTTGCATGGGTTCATACACGGAACGTCTCGAAATAATGCCCGGAGCGGGAGATTCAATTAGTCTAAATTCAGAAGCTGGAATTTGACCTTTGCCATCAATAGGTTGAGCTAAAGCGTTTACGACGCGACCCAAATAAGCGTCACTTACTGGTATCTGAGCGATTTTACCTGTCGCTTTTACAGAACTGCCTTCTTGTATAGCCAATCCATCACCCATCAATACAACTCCAACGTTGTCTGATTCCAAATTTAAAGCAATTCCTGCTGTACCATCCTCAAATTCCACCAATTCCCCTGCCATTACTTCGTCAAGACCATAAGCACGGGCAATTCCATCCCCTACTTGGAGTACGGTACCGATATTCATAACCTTTACTTCTTGGTTATATTGCTCGATTTGTTTGAGAATAATGCTGCTAATCTCGTCGGGTCGAATGTTTACCATTAGTGTTCGTTAATGATTCCTGAAAAATAGAACCTATAAGAAAAGAAAAGGCTAATCAGTTATTTTTTCCCAGGGTCCCCATCGATAGGCCAATATGATGATCAATCATGCGTGAGTGCAATTCGCTATTCAAACGAATGTTTAAAGCTTTGAGAGCTCTTTCTAATGCAAGTCGGGAAACTTGTTGGCGAACTTGTTCAATTGCTCCTTGTTCTTCGAAACGAATAGTAGCATTTTTAGAATCTTCTAATCGTTTTAAATCTTCACCAGCGGAATTTATTAGATCTTGTTTCTCTCTTTCCATTCGAGATAGTCCATTTATGCGAATCTCGTCTGCTTTTGTTTCTGCCTGTTGTAAACGGTTCTGAGCTTGTTTAAGCTTATCAATAGCCTCTTTATATCGTTCTTCTGCATCGCGAATGATATTCAAGATGGTCTGTTTACGATTATCCAATAAATTACTTAATGAAAGTAGATTATCTATCGATTTTACGGATTAACAATCTCTTCCCGAACCGAACACGAATCTTTCAATTCATCCGGCTCTCTTGCTCAGTCTCCCATGAATAGAATATAGAAATCCATTTTCTAACTGAGCCTACCCTTTTCATTCATATCCCATTTTTTTTGTAGAACTAGAAATTCTTCAAACTTGGAGATTATAGAAGACTGGCTCTCTTATGATCAAATCGTCAGTAAGATTGTTTTTTCTGAATAATTATTAATGTATGTAGGTTGTCAATTTAGTACCGAAAAACCAAAATTGGTCATTCATAGGAGATTATGACAATTCATCTAGTAAAATGAATTTTAGAATCATTTTGATATGAGTGTTATACATCAGATGAATCTCCAACCATGTTTTTTTTTCTATACGTCCCTATGAACACGGTGGGGAAAGAATACCCTGTGTTGTACTTAGACTTCAAGCAATTCAGCTTTGACCATTTTACAAGATTCCCTTATCAGTTAATAAAAAATAAATTGTTCACTGATTTTACGAAATGCTATAGTTCTTCTGAATTCTTGACTCAGAAGTAATTCGTTGGGGTTATGCACCTTCCCTTTCTCCGAAGTGCAGCTGAGTGGATTCAGCTATTTCATCCAAATATTCAACCCGCACACACTCCCTTTCCGAAGTAAACTAGTAGACCAATTACTACACCTAAATTAATCAAATTTGTTTCTAAAAGGTTGGTATTTAAGCCGAGACTCGCGGCAGGAGGCCAGTAACTCGGGAAAATAACAGGATCAATCATCATATTTTTTATACTCTTCTCCCGTCATAGGTTATCCAAGTTTTACAAAGTTTTTTCCACTCGACCCTACTGAACATCATACATAGTTTGAAATAGAAATTATGAGAGATTTCTCAGTCTGAAGTTTCACCTATTTCTAAAATAGGGTCGTATAAATACCTTGCTCTACTCTCTGCTACAAAAGTCAGGTTTTTTCAACCAAAGGATAGGAGAGAGAGAGATTTTGTTACTTATTCATTATTAGCCCCCCCCCTCTATAGAGAATCGGCTGAACAGACGAATAAATTAAATAGAGAGGGAAGGGGATTAATTATTAGTAACAAGAGGTAAGGAGCTTAGCTTCTTTCCTCGGATCAAACGAAAGGATTTGCAAATAGAAGTGCTAGAGCTACAACTAGTCCATAGATAGTTAAAGCTTCCATGAAAGCTAAGCTTAGCAACAAGGTACCTCGAATTTTACCTTCAGCTTCTGGTTGTCTCGCAATACCTTCTACAGCTTGACCCGCAGCGGTGCCTTGACCAACACCGGGTCCAATAGAAGCGAGACCTACAGCTAATCCAGCAGCAATAACGGAAGCAGCAGAAATCAGGGGGTTCATATGGTAATCGATCTCCTCCAACTAAGGTTGGGGAATGGTTAATGAAAACCTATCCTCTATTGCTAACTACTTTTACTCATTATAAAATCTTTCATAAAAATAGTTAATAACTCAAGATGTTTCTCATTAAAGTGATGGTGTCGCTAAAGATGATAAAGAATATGAAGATAAAAAAAGAATATTCTTTTTCATTCTTCTCTACGTCTATCCAATAGATTAAATATTCATTATTTTTTACATATTTCAATATTACTCAGATATTGAGGAAAGGCAGAATGGATTTGACCGAATAGCAATTCTATCTCGATTTCCTAACCTAATCATTTTATATTACATGAATTATGTAAATCGAATTACATCCATAATGTATAATAAGCCTGATTTTTTCACCTATTCTATTATGTTGTGACCGAGGAACAATTAAATTAAGAGGTGAATATTCTAATCAACTAAGTTCAATTTTCAATTTGTTCAGTTATTTTCATATAACCTTTTATTTTATTTTATTGAGAGATTTTACTAATTTAATTTGACTGATATGGAAAAAAAGTTTCATGATCGTTCATATTATTTCTATTATACCTGAGAAAATCAATTTATATTAGAATCGAAAAAAATCAATATATATAAATATATTTCTCTTACGGGAAGATATTAATCTTTTTTCAAGAAATTAGATCTAGCAAAGTGATTGATTTTCCAAAAACTATCTACACCAATAAAAATTTCACTTCAACCTCGACATAGAGACTACGTCTATATTCCATACAGATGAATAAGAATCGTGTGTCCATCTATCCAATAGAAAAGCCTATTCTATTCTATTCTATTCTATTCAATGGCTAATGATGACCTTCCATGGATTCTCCTATATAAGCTGCGGCTAGAGTCGCAAAAATCAAAGCTTGAATAGCACTTGTGAATAATCCTAGAAACATCATAGGTATGGGAACTACCAGAGGTACTAAAGAAATAAGAACAGCAACCACCAATTCATCAGCTAATATATTACCAAAAAGTCGAAAGCTAAGTGATAAAGGTTTAGTAAAGTCTTCTAAGATATTGATCGGTAAAAGTATTGCGGTTGGCTGAATATATTTACCAAAATAACTTAAACCTTTTTTGTGAAGACCTGCATAAAAATATGCTACCGATGTAAGTAAAGCCAAAGCAACAGTAGTATTAATATCATTCGTAGGTGCAGCTAACTCTCCATGGGGTAACTCAAAGATTTTCCAAGGGAGAAGAGCACCTGACCAGTTGGAGACAAAAATAAATAAGAACATGGTCCCAATAAAGGGGACCCATGGACGATATTCCTCTTCTCCAATTTGAGTTCTAGCCAAGTCCCGAATAAATTCTAGAACATATTCGACGAGATTTTGACCATCCGGCGGAACGGTTTATAGATCTCCAGTAGCTAGAATGGCTAAACTTAATAAAATAGTAATTACAACCCAAGAGGTTATAAGTACTTGTCCATGAACCTGGAAACTACCTATTTGCCAATAGAAGTGTTGACCTACTTCCACACCGGATATTTCGTACAAATTATGGAACGTGGTAATGGAAGATAGAGATGGTGCAATATGCGTATTGCTCCTCCTAAAGATTAACTATAAAAAGAAGAAATTATTCTATTGTTTTTTCTTCTTTTTTTTTTTTTTTAATATCTTACTTTTGAATTTTCGACCACTTTATCTATATTATCTATATATATATAAATATCTTTTTCGAATATATTAAGAAAACTAAAAGATATTTATATAAATATATCATATATTTTCAGGTCCGAAAGTAGTGATTAACTCAAGAATTCCCGGGTTCTTGGAAATCACGACCTTCGCGAATCGCTGACGTAAATTTATTTGAGATCCATCCAATTGAAGATCTAGAATTATTATTGGCTGGAATTGGGATATCCGTAATAAGATCCGGATCGCAATCCGTAGTATATCTACTAAGCAAATGGTTGGAATACTTAAAATTATACATTCTTGAATAACAGTAGAATCTTTCCGTTAATCAACAGTTGTTACAACGTCGGATAAACCTGTCACATATTTAATTACACCTGGATATTGGTTGAGCCAATCGTATTTTCGTAATGGCTGCTTCTTCCTTTGGAGATTCATCAGATCCTCCTGTCCCCTAAATCTTTTGATTCTTGAGAGCGGACGTGTTTCCGTAGCAGACCAATTAAATTAGTTGACATACTACCGAGCTCTTTTTATTTAAATAATGTGCGCCTTTGTAGCATAGCAGCTGATTTAAAAGCATCAGTTGCTTTATATTTTGTATCAACTATTGAAAATTTTTTTCTTTTACTTGTTACATTAGCCACTGAATCACAGGCTTCTTATGCCTTATGAAAGGTGTGTGTTTTAAGTAGGATTTGTAATATGAATACCCTTTCCGTGGGGATATGAAGTGTCTGTCTCCCTACCCTAGGATTCTACTTCTAAACTTGATGACTGAAATGAACTCCTGTTTTTATAATTTATTTCTTTGAAATATTCCAAGATTTTGGTTCCGTTTCCTTTTCTTCCCCCCATCTCGAGTAGAATCCCAGAGATTATAATATAGCCCAGGGACCATACATAACATAATATGGGCTAAATTTACCAATAAACTGAATCTCTCAACAATTTAGGGTTATATTCTCATAAATAATAAGATGTAGAGATTTTATAATTTGTTACATAAGGAGTTATTTCTTTGTCCCGTTCGGTTATTAACAACCCAATGATTCTCGAATAATAGTATATGGAAATAACACTCGTCTCATAAATAAGAAAAATTTCTTTAATTTTATCTAATTCTTTTCCTACTAAAACAAACTTTGCATTAAAGTTATTTATCGAAATCCGCTTCGGATACTAATGTTCTTAACACTTCATGAATAGTTTTTTTACTGGAAGAAATAGGGAATTCTTTTTCTCCATAAAATAAAATGTGTTTAATCTCATTAATGAATAGTTTATTATTCTTTGTTCCCAAATAAATCCCCCCTTTTTTCTCCGGAGTTACTTGCCAAATTGCTTCTCTGCACCCAGTACCAGCAGGAACTATTCCACCAGGAATGACATTCTCTTTTAAGCCTTTCAACCGATCGATTTTACCCCGGATAGCAGCTCTAGCTAATATTCTGGTAGTCTCTTGGAAACTCACTTCTGAAAGGAAACTCTTAGTATTAATAGATGCTTTCGTTATTCCCAGTAATATAGGTTTATAAGGAATCTCTTCTTCCAAAGCACGATTCATCCTTTGCGCCCGTGAAACTTCTATTGGTTCTCCGGGTGAAGAAACATTAGCTATTCCATCTTCTAAAGTAACTATTTTCGATGTCATTTGGCGCACAATAATTTCCAAATGCTTATCGGATATTTTCACTCCTTGGGATCGATAACCCTTCTGAATTTGATCAACCGAATCGATTCGACTTTGTTCTAAACTTACTCTAGCGCTGAGAAAGAAACTCCAAGGGTATCCGAAGATCCATGTCACATCATTGTTCCGATCTTCAAAACTGTCTTTGAAATCCATTGATACCGAAGTATTAGGGCGGGATTCTAAAAGTTGCTCGATCTTAGGAAGACCTTGAAGAATAATATTTTCAAATCTTAATCTTTCATATATTGATGTTATTGATGCATCTCCTTCTTTAACAATGTCTCCACAACTATTATGAACAGTCGCTCCTACATTAGCTAAGTATGGCTTAGCTAATCTAATTACTACAAATTCTATATGAATGGCTATTATTTGACAAGATCGGAAAAGTGGTCCATATTCGGATGTAGATACACCCTCACATATCAATTGTCCAAGACTAACCAATCGGAATGTTTTTTTGTATGGACAGAATAACGAGAAACACCAATTTAGTAAATAAAAAATAATATTTTTGCAAAAAATCAAATGAGAATTTCTTCTATTTTCATCTGAAAAATACCATTTAGGCACTTCGGAAGTATTTTTTAAATTTTCAATAATGGAATATTTATTGGATGGAACTCTACCATGGGTTAACCAACAGAGGGAAGACAGAGGATTAGCGATACTATGTAAATTACCTAAAATACCTAACTTCTCTAACGGAGTTACTTGCGTAAGATTTTCTTGTAAATCCTCTTGGATCGATGAAATAAAATCTGCAGTAATTCCTTTTAAATCGAATTGTGTGCTTTTATTACTTTCACTTGGGAATATTAAGGAATCCTTCAAAAATTCTGTCGGAGAAGCATTGACATCTGAATCAAATTTTATATCGTTTTTTTCTACCGTATCATAATATTTTGGACCAGTAAATGAAAGAGTGAGGGAGAGAGAATCGTCCGAGGACAAGATAAGAAAAGATGTGTTTTCTTGATCTCTATCGGGTAGAATACGAATAATACCTTTATGTTTACTAAATGATTGGCTTCCCCTATTGGAAGAATGACTGGTGTAATGAACTTTGTTACCCAAAATATATATGGAATCTGCTGTGTTATTATTATCATCATTATCGTTATTATTATTATTGTCATTGTCATTATTCCCAGTATCTAAAGAATATTTTATCAAACTAAGTTGAAGAAAATATTGAAATTGGAAAGTTTTATTCGTTCCTATCTCAATGAAAGAAGTATAAGCCCTTTCTACTCTCATAGAAGATCCCTTTTCTCGATCCAAGACTAAACAAGTTTGAACTAATTGGATACCCGTGTCATTGATTCGAACTTCTTTACCATCCTCATAGAGAAGATATTGAACAGCTTTCACTCTTAGAGTTCCTTGTTCCCCCAGTAATTCCCGATGAGAGAATGTTGTTGCTAATTTGTCAGGTATTTCATATTCCATTGCGGGTCTGAGTAAAGCAAAAGTTTTATCTGTACGAGGTATGATCCACTGGAGATAAGCCCAATTCCTGGATCTGAATTTACCGAAAATTCTTTTCCCCGGTTGTATTAAAGCGTCCCTTTGTTCGGATATTTCTCTTGCTTTCCCTGGATGAAGAATACAACCAGGTAATATTCTTATTTCGAATTTATTGTCTGTTATCCTTCGTATTCGAACTGATCCGCTCACTCGGCTATGAATATCCGAAGTTATTTTTGCACCTGCCTGAATAATACTATTATCCTCTACTAAGATGGGAGAAAAAGGTTCATGTACAATATGTACTTCTTCCGGGATTGAAAAAAAGTTACCACCTCCGATTATCTCATGTCTTGTCATAAATATTTTCGTTTTTCTATTCCCAATAATCTCGTTTTTTTTGCCAATCGAATCAATTTTTATGGTACCATACTTGATAATCCCCCAATCCTTGGTTATGTATCTAGGATCATTTGAAATGGCCAAAATATCATCATTTTGTAAAACACCATTTTTAGATATTTTAGGGACAAATTCAAAATCCGGGATTTGTTCATTGTATCTGTTTCTATCTCGTTCCGGTAAGAAAAAAACTCTACCCTTTTTATGTTTTTGTGTTACTTTATAACCATGCAAAATAAAAATGGAATATATAGAATTCCAATCCCTATTATTGGATATGCTATGATCAAACTCTGAATGATTAAAGGTTTTTTTGTTTCTTCTCGAAAAAGAATTGAATGATTCAGGATTTATCTGATCTTTTTTCGAATGAGAATCAAGAAGTGGTTTATTTTCCTCGGTCAAAGGAAATTGAACATCAATTTGATCTTCATCCCGGTAGAAGAATCGTATGCCACCGATACTATGAAATCTTCCCGATAATACCCGTACATAACTTGTCTTAGTTATGAAATGGATGTTACTATGTACATGCTCAGGGTTGTGACGCACCTTCGCACCCCAGTGCATCTCCCCATCCAAGCTGGAATAAATAGATTTTTTAATTCTTTCTTTTGAAGTGGATGTTGTAACATGAACCTCCGCAATAACTTGTTTTGATTCTACATGTTGATTGTTCTGAACCAAGATCAAACTTTGCGGTGGAATTGTTGAATTACGTACCTCATACTTATTCCCAATGGTAATGGATAAATCATTGTCACATATCCAAGCAGGATGCCCATGACGTGTACGTGTGGGATAAACCGAATCGGTATTGGATTTAATAATTCCAGTAAAAGGAGTTCGTATATGTTATGCAATACCACCCGTGAATATCCCACCAGTATGAAAAGTTCTTAAGGTTAATTGAGTCCCTGGTTCCCCAATAGACTGACCTGCAATAATACCCACTGCTTCTCCTGATTCTACCGGATTACCATGAGTAAGACTCCAACCATAGCATAGTTTACAGATCCAAAACATGCTTTTACAAGTCAAAGGGGATCGTATAGATATTGGTTGTGTTTGAAACATTAATTGATTGGCAAGCTCAGCCCCAATATCTTGATCACGTGTAGCAATGCATCTTGCATCTACGTATACATTATCTGCTAATACACGACCAATCAGTCTTGATTCAGCAATCATTCGTATATTCCTTTGCTCATCCCGAATGGGACTTATGAGGATACCTTCAATAGTGCCGCAATCTATTCTACGTACAACAATGTGTTGAACTACTTCAACAAGTCTACGTGTAAGGTATCCGGCATCTGCCGTTCGTATGGCAATATCCACAACTCCTTTACGAGCACCATAACAAGAAATTATGTATTCTGTTAGAGATGGTCCTTCGCGAGAATTACTTTGAATGGGTAAATCAATAATTTGTCCTTTAGGATCCGACATTGATCCTCTCATACCTAATAATTGGTGAATTTGGGATATATTTCCTCGGGCTCCCGGGAAGGACATCATATGTACTGGATTTGAAGGATCGGTTATCTTAAAATTAGGAGTCATTTCCTGTTTCATATATTCACTCGTAGTATACCGTGTATCAATCAATTGACGTAATCTTTCTACCGCATGCACATTTCCATAACGATGATGTTCCTCTTCGTAAGAACCTTGTCGCTCCGCATCCCGTATAAACCATCCTTTGGAAGGTGTTGTTGAAGGATCGTCAATGCCTAATGAGACGGCTTTGTAAGTAGCCTATTAAAAACCCAAAGTCTTAGGTTGATCTGGGATATGCGCCGTATACACCATTCCGAAATGAATTATTAACCTGCTAATAAATTGTTTTATGGCAGTTCTATCCATCACTTTATTATAGAGGAGCAATTTATCTGATTCTGCCATATCCCCACTCCCATAAATAGGATTCACCGCCAATGAATTCCAGCCTTTTACCGAAAGGTTTCCTCAATTTTAATGTTTGTTTGTACAAACAAGTCTTGTTTTAACAGGTGATTATAATTATATCGTCACAGCTGGCGGTGCTCCATTCCGAATTGAAGAATCTTTGGAGATGCCTTGTAGAGCTGACTCTATTTCTTGATTCGGAATAATACGACCAGCGGTTGTACAAATGTATATACTAAGTGTGCTCTCTTCTCCATCCCCCCTAACCTGGAAATGCTCGTAGATCTGATGGGAAGTACCCAAAGGCTCATACTGAGCCTCAATAGGCTCTTCCTGATTCACGGAATTCATTATGCGTAGATCATCATCTACTGGCCATCGGAGCCACAAAGGACTGTATAAGTTCATTTCTCTCTGCGATTCTGCTCTGAGCACATCATTGTAACTATAAAAATAAGGTATTCTTTGACTTTGAGAGAGTCCATTCCTATATGGAAATGGGTTATATCTATTTCCATAAATACCTTGATTACTTTCAATTGTTAATGTATAAAGTCCAAGAAGCATATCTTGGTTCGGTACAGAAACGGGATCTCCTGTAGCTGGAGACAAGAGATTCGCGTGAGAAAGCATAAGTAGACGAGCTTCTGCTTGGGCCTCCAAGGATAAAGGTACATGGACAGCCATTTGATCTCCATCAAAGTCTGCATTGAACCCTGCGCAAACTAATGGATTTAAACGAATAGCACGTCCGTCTGCTAAAATGGGTTCGAATGCTTGTATGCCTAGTCTGTGTAATGTAGGTGCTCGGTTCAACAATACGGGATGTCCCTGCATAACCTCTTGAAGTATTTTCCAAATAAGAGGCATTTTATTCTGAATCAGGAGTTTAGCGGCTTTAATGTTGGGAACAAGATTTCGTCCAATTAAATTGCGAATTACGAAAGGTTGAAAAAGCTCTATGGCTATCTCTCGAGGTAATCCGCATTGGTGTAATGAAAGAGAGGGACCTACCACGATAACAGAACGACCTGAATAATCAACTCGTTTTCCAAGTAAATTCTCCCGAAATCTTCCTTCCTTGCCTTGAATTACATCTGAAAAGGATTTCAAAGGCCTATCATTAGTATCCGTCATGGGTTCTCCGCCGATGCTATTATCAATAAGTGCGTCTACAGCTTTCTGAACCAATTTTTTTTGACAAACAAGTACTCCTTCCGGTGCAAATATTCTTATTTCTGAAAGACAACTGAGAGAATTATTTCGAAAAATAATTCTTCGATAAAGTTCATTTATATCCGAACTAATTATTTTACCTTCGCCTAATTGAACCATAGGTCTTAATTCAGGGGGAAGAACTGGTAATAGTGACAAAACCATCCACTCCGGATTTGTTTTTGTTCGAATAAAGTATTTGATCAATTTCATATGTCTAACCGAAAAATCTTTCCTTCTTTGAATTTTCCGGTTTTCCCATTTATCTTCTGTGGGTTCACCGTTCACCAAAAATTCTTCCCATTTTTCATATGCGCGATCCAAAACAACTTTCGGTTTTAGACTAGCTAATAGTTTTTTGGTAACATCTCCCCCAGTAGCTATTTCTCTACCCATAAATTCGTTGAAGTCTGGACAATGGAAAAAGCAAGGAATACTTTCGTTCCGAATTTCATAATCATTATCATCATATTAAAATAAACCTCGTTTTAATCCAAATGAAGTAGGTTTGTTAGTTATAGGCTTGGCAAAAAAAAGATTGGGATAGGTTATTATATTATCTAGTTCCCCCCCGCAGAATCGGACGCGAGAGTTTCCCCTCATCCGGCTCAAGCAGCTATTATTAAAACACGAGAATCTTTTATTCTTATTTCGTATCGAATAATTTTGAGATTCTGTTGCTTAGCGAGGAAAAACAGCTACTCGTTACTCAAATTATACCTAAAGTAAACTAATTTATGTTCTTTCCATTACAGAAAAATTAATTTATATTCTTTATTCTTGAGTAGTCTTATTCCCTTCGAATGATATACCTTCTTACAGAGATACCTTCCAATGAAATTGAAATTCGTAAGGATTTCCTTCGTTCATATTCCGATTCCTTCGATCCTTTGGGTTCTCGCTCTACTCCGATGGTCATAATGCTATTTGAAGCACGTATGCGGTGGATAGACTTCTATAGCCATACCTATAAAAGCTTACTTATTACATAAGCTCATTCAAAATATTCTAATATCGAAGGATTCCCGGATTCTATTTAAGAAAAAGAATGGGGTTTCTTACGAAGTCTGATTAACAAATAACATTATACATAATGTGATATGTACACATATTGTATGAACCCTAGATAAATCCTCCTTTTATCTCATTGCTTATAATTTCATCTCGAGCTTCGTGCCACTCCTCAAAGGACATGACATGTCGGAGTTAAAGGCATCCCTATGAAATTGGAATTAGATGGGATGACGGTTTCTATTCCAATCCGTATAATCAAAAACTATGATCGAGTCACACATCGCAGTATGCTAGGCTTTCCAATTCCCTAAGAGGTTTGGATAGGATATTCGCAATATGACTAGGAAGCTTTTTTGAATACCATACATGAGTTACCGCACATGCTGATTCGATGTATCCCATTCGATATCTTCGAACTCGAGATTCAGTAGATTCAACTCCGCATTCCTTACAGAAACTTGAGTCTTCTTCATTTTCTTCACTCCATTGATACTTTCCACGGGCGCAAACTCCACTTTAAATAGGCCCAAATATTCTCTCACAAAATATTCCATCTTTTTCTGGTCTATCGCTGCCATAATAGAAAGTGCTGGGTTGAGTTACCCGTCCAACTATCTCTCCGGTAGGTAAGATTCTTTCAGTCCAGGCACGAATTTGTTCAGGAGAAGCTAATCCAATTCGAAGATATTGATGATTTTGGTAAATCATAAGATTAAAGTTCCGATTGATTTGCACTAAACTTCTTTATAATCTATTATTAAATCTTTTTCTATAATAACTGGATCCGAATCTGGGGCTAAACATCGTGGTTCTCGAACGAGCAATCGAAAAGATTCTGGAGTAATTACTTCAGGTTCATATATCGGTTCTCCAGCTACTATAGTACTAACTACTTTCTGACGGGTTTCAGCATGATCAGATTTAATAGTAAGCATTTCTTGTGGAATATGGGAAACACCGAAACCTTCTGGAGCCCAAACTTCCATCTCTCCTACCCGTTGCCCCCCCCGTTTGGATCTCCCCCTAAGTGGTTGTTGTGTAACACGTGAATAAGGTCCACTAGATCGTGCATGGATTTTATCATCAACTTGATGAATCAATTTTGGCATATAAGCTTTTCCTATCGTAACAGGTTGTTCAAAAATATCTCCCGTTCTTCCATCAATCAATCGGCTTTTCCCGGGATTATCGAGTTCAAATGACCATGGATTAGCTGTTTGCCTACTAGCCTCATGAGGTTCAGGAAATACTAGCTTTCTCGGAGCTTCCCGTTCGTATCTTTCATCGAAAGGCATTACTCTATAATGTCTCCTCAAAAAGTCTCCTGCTATACCAAGCACACATTCAAAGATTTGTCCCACATTCATCCGTGAGGGCACCCCTAAGGGGCTTAATATCATATCAATTGGTGTTCCATTTTGCAAATAAGGCATATCTTGTCTAGGTAAAATCTTTGAAATTATACCCTTATTACCATGTCTTCCAGCAACTTTATCACCTACTCGTATTTTGCGTTCTTGCAGGACATATACATGAACAACCTTTGTATACCTAGAAGTATCCTCTGGATAAATCCATCTCACATCAATAACTTGACCTCTTCCACCTGGGGGTACTTTAAGACAAGTTTCTCTCGTAGTAGTTGTATCAATACCAAATATGGCTTGTAATGAGTTACCTTCCGGAGCCTTCAGCGATTCCTCCGAATCTCGAGGTGTTAATTTACCTACTAAAACATCTCCCGTTTCTACCCAAGATCCCGGTAATACAAGGCCACTCTTATCTAAATGACGAAGAAAATAATCATCTAAATGGGGTATTTTTCTGGTAATTTCTTCAGCAGTTCCTTCAGGTGTTACATGAGCCCCAATTTCATATTTCCCAATATGAATAGACGTAAAAATATCTTCATGTATTAGACGTTCGCTGATAAGTACTGAGTCCTCAAAATTGTATCCTTCCCATGGCATATATGCTATTAATATATTTTTCCCTGGAGCTAGTTCTCCCCCTACCGTAGCTCCCCCGTCCGCCAAAATTTGCCCTCTTTCTAGATATTCACCTTGATTAACCCGAGGTTTTTGATGCATACGAGTATCGTTATTAGAACGTTGATATATAACTAATTTGGTATCTATTGTATTTCCATCGTCAACTAACAAAGTTATTTTTTCACCATCAATATAATCAATTTTTCCCCCCCGCGCAGCTACAACCACAGTCCCCGAATCTGGGGCTACTTGACCTTCCAATCCTGTTCCTACGATACATTTTTCGGGTTTTGAAAGTGGAACTGCTTGACGTTGCATATTAGAACCCATTGAAGCACGATTTGCATCATTGTTTTCAAGAGGAGGAATAGGAGGAGCTCCAACGGGAAAATGTTGTAGAGGCGAAATACTTCGAAGATGTATTTGATTCCATGCAATAGTCACAATTTCTTGTCGATATCGAGCTGCAGTAACTTGTTCCTCTTTATCCTCCTGAGATACCGATAAACAAGTTCCTGTAGTTATTCGATAGTATTCATCTTCCTCTGCTGATACATGAGTTGCAGTATCCCCCTCCTCGGATAATATCTCGGAGATCTTATAGAAGGGACTTCCGAAGAATCCCCAAGGATCAACGCTTGCATGAAGAGCCAATGATGAAATGGGTCCAGCGTTCATTCCTTCGGATGTTTCGATGGGACAAACACGCCCATAATGACTAGGATGAGTATCTCGTACTTGGAAACTAGCGGTTCGCCTTATTGATCCTCCAGGGCCCAAATAACTTAATCTCCGCCTATGAACTATTTGTGTTAATGGATTAGTTTGGTCTAGAGATTGAGATAAGGGGTGTGAACCAAAAAATTCTTTGAAAGTTGTTAATAATAAACTTGAAGTTACTGGACTTCCAAAAGTTGGTACACGTTTATGCTGGGTTGCCCTATTCATTCTTCCCCGCACTGAATCCTCCGAACGTTCTGATGCCAATCTTGATTGATCTTTTGATGAATCTGCTACGGAACAAATATGTTTATTCTTTAAGTGATCCATATCATCGAGGGTTCCTACTCCAATCCGAACTTTGATCGAATAATCTATAACAGCTAACATATCTTTTGGTAATGAAAAAATCTCATTTTTAGGTACATCAAGGTTAAGTTTCTTGTTCAAATTTATTCGACCAATCTTCCCTGGTTCAAATTTTGGTTGAGAGAATCTTTCTTGTGATTCTTCAGATATATCGGGGAATTTCAAATATTCATCTGTACCATATAATAGTTTGTAAAGTTCCGATATGGCATATTCTCTCGATTGAATATGTTTTGCCTTTGTTTTCCGAAAAGCGTCACTCGAGACATCGGGATAACAAACATTTTCTAAAATTTCTTTTGTATCCAAACCCATAGCTAATAATAAAAGTCAAATGGATATTCTCTGTTTCCTATTTATACGAACCCATATTCTGTTCTTCATATCAGGTTCTAATTTGAATCTTCCTCCACGATTTGAGATTATTGTGCCCGTATATATAGGGTTCCCATTTGGATCCCGTTCCAGATTAAGGTAAATACCAGGACTTCGTAAAATTTGATTGATTGCAACTCTAGCAGTTCCATTCACTACAAAAGTACCTTGGGAGCTCATTAAAGGAATATTCCCAATGTATACAGTTTGTCTTTTTATTCTCCCTCTTCCCTTTTGAGTCGATTGTGCTGGTACATATGATTTGGGTGAATACGTAATGGACCCACATACGGCATCTTTTTCTCCGATCAATGGTTCTATTAAGTAATATTGTTCACCAAATAATCGAAATTCAATCTCTTCATCTGTATCTTCGATACAGGGAAAATTATTCGGTTCTTCCATTAATCCCTGATCAACAAAACGATAAAATGCTTCCAATTGTATTTTCCCAAAATTAGGCAGTACAAAAATTTCCCCATTCTTTTCTAATACCATGTTGAATCTTCTCTTTCTTCTCTTTCTTCTCTTTCCTCTTCTTTTCCCTATTTCCCTCTTTTCCCTTTTCTGTCAAGATGGAAATACAAAAAACTCCATATTGATAAAGAAATTTGTACCAATATAGTGGTAGGTAGCAAATCGATAGATTTTCTTCTAATTTCGAACTAATTATGTTATGTGAGAGTCAGAAAAAAAAAAATACAGATTCTTAACTTAAATTAACTTAATAAGTAAAGGAAGGAATACCGTTCATTCCGTTTGAGAGGGGAGAGAAACAAACACTTGATTGAACCATTAATCATTCTTATAATACATTAACTTATATTTATTATATTTATTACAATCCCAGGTCGAAGATCAAAAAGGTTCAATTACGATACAGTGGAGGCGACATGGCCAAGTGGTAAGGCAGAGGACTGCAAATCCTTTATCCCCAGTTCGAATCTGGGTGTCGCCTGAAAATAAAATACAAAGAAGTAGTTTGGGTTGGCTATCATGTTACCTCTAAATATGAATTGTGTTGCTCCATATTATAGTCTGTCACATTATCCATATTCGAATTTTCATCATGAATAGACAACCCTATGTTAAGTATAAATCAATTCTGGAATAAAAGCAAGTTATTATATATTTATTGCTTCAACAATCTCGAATTCCTTTAATATTGCTTATAAAATCCAAAATATAGATTATCTTAAAATTCATTTTATTCAATACTTGGCGGTATTAACAGCTCTTCATATTATCAGTATAGAATAAATCATCATATAATATTATTTCTATATTTCTACATAGAAATAGAAATAATATAGATTCTTTCTTCTATTCGAGAATCAAAAAGATAAGGAGAATCTTTACGGATATAGTTAATATTGCTTGGGCTGCTTTGATGGTAGTTTTCACATTTTCTCTCCCACCTGTGGTACGGGGAAGAAGCGGACCGTAATTCCCGATTATAAATAATAAATTTATTAAATCATTATTGAATATTTCTTTTTCATTTAATAATGATTTAATAAATAAATAAATTTATGGATATGGAAAAATATTTTTATAATTTGATCTGTTTTCTATTTTTTTCCTGCAAGAAATATATGAGGTATAATCAATTCCCTCCCATTTTCCATAATATAAAGACTTTTTTTTTCTTCCTATTCCGAATTCAAAGTTTTGATAGATCAATTTATTTTTCAACCAAGTTAATAGGTTGAGAAAAAAATATTTATATTTCTCATAATATAAATTGGTTATATTATTTTTAATACTACGTAAATATAGACTTTCCGTAATATAAGAAATAGCAGTTCCACTTAGAAGCATTTGGGATAATAGAAGAATGGGATCTAAACGCCAACCCTGGGAAATAAAAATTCCTCCACATAATAATCCGATGGAAGAGAAAAGGAAATCGTAATATTGGGATAGGTTGATTCCTCGCTCGCCCCCCCCTGAAAACCATATATGATATTTTAATCTCTTTATGGCTTAAGTAAAAGAGTATGAAAATAACATATCGTTTTTACCCCAAATTCAAGTGAGTTTTCATATAACTTCTTGGATTGTCTCTAACCTGTTCAACGAATTTATATTCTCAAAATTTTTATTATTCTCAAGAGATCAGGTTTATTTTATATGTACTTATCATATTCTCCTATAAGAAGGATTATCATTGGGCTCATGGTATACTCCGTTGGTTTCACCATTCCCTTCTCCGGAGGAAAGAGAACTGAGAATTGACATAAAATGATATTTTTCATTTTTCTATTTATCAATCGATCCAAATAAAATTTCAGTGAAATTTGTTTTCGAAGTAATTTATAATATTAAACTATGTTAGCCATAGATTATCTATTTCATTCTATAGAGAATAAATCTTTTCTTCTCCCCTTCTCAAGTTTCATATTAAATATTATTAGTTAATATGTTGAATTTCCTAAGCGAAATATCTTTAAGTACATTCAAAATCACACCTCTAGATACATCAGGTTCCCTTTCTCTAAGGGCGTACAAAAGTATGCCTACCGACACTAGTCCTACTCCCACCGTAGTACTAGGACCATACTCCATATGAATCATATAAAAAACAATACGTAAGTTAGAAAGGACTATATTCGTTGGGGGAATATGTTTCTATTAAAATCCCCCGATATAGTTTTTTTTTTTTTTTTATTAAATAAGTATTCGCAATAATGTATGTAATTATCCAGAAAAAACTTGGACTTCTTCTATCATTCTCTCATAAGTGAATATTAAATTGAGAATGAATTTAATTGCTTTGACTGGCTGTTTTTACATAAGGGATAGGTGAGAAGGCAGTGGGAATAAGAATGAACAGTGCAGTGGCAATAAATGCGAGGATATTTACTTCCATAATCTCATTATTTATCTTATTATTTAATAATATTTTGAAGGGGCTCAAAAATCTCATCCGATAAAGATTAGAAATCTTCTCTTTTTCAGAGATTCATAATGAATATAATCGATTCAATTTCTTTGGGAGATACAATCAATCTCCTTGAATTCAATGAAACCCCATAAAAGTCTGATCCATTTATCTAATATTAGATGAATAGTATAACACAAGACAGCTTTCTGATCTACAAAATAAGATTCTTCATCTGAAAAAGCTCATTTTTTGTTTACTGTACTTTTACTCCCTATCTGCCACATTCATTGTCTACGTACCATCTATGTTATACGATATTACATGCAGTATACTATAAACATAGATGAATTTGGTGTGAATAGATAAATGAAATACTTCATTCCCCAGTCAATCTATTATCAATAAATCTTGATATTGAGATAATACCGAACCGAATTTATTATTTCACGGTTCATTTGATAGAGTATCATCTCGATAGTATGCCTTGAAGAGGACTCGAACCTCCATGCTTTATAGCACGAGATTTTGAATCTCGCGTGTCTACCATTTCACCATCAAGGCTCTCAATCAATATTATACTTGATCCAAATTCAAAAACATAGACTAATTTAAGTATTTTATATTTTATTATTATTTTATTAATCATCGAAATTTGGGTTAGAATTATTAATTGATAGAATTCTATTCAATTTTATCGATTTTCATTATCCATAAATAAGATCTAACGCAGTATAAGAATAATTGATTGTTGAAACCGAGTTCCCGACCGACAGGGGAGACATAACATAGACTCATACAACTAATTCACATTTACAATAATTAATTCGGATTGTAAAACGAACTTACAATGAGACGGAACATTGTAAGTTCGTTTTACAATCCGAATTATAAGATAAGTTCATTTATTTATCGATCTCCATTTTCTATCAGGAGAAAGATTAATCTCCGAAGTTTATAAATAAATTTTCTAGGAAAAAGAGTATTCAGCTATTAATTAAATGACTTAAAGAAATATTATCCTGGGCAATACTAATAATGGTATTCATTATTACTCCCAATATGGTAGAAGCTACTGCACATAACACCATACCGAGTTCAATAAAACTTTTTGATATTAAGGAAGATGTGGAAATTTTATAATTTGTTACATAAGGAGTTATTTCTTTGTCCCGTTCGGTTATTAACAACCCAATGATTCTCGAATAATAGTATATGGAAATAACACTCGTAAAAGGTCCTATCGAGACTAATAAATATAAACCTGCTTGCCATCCACACCAGAATGGATAAAGTTTTCCGAAAAAACCTGATGACGGGGGAAAACCTCCCAGAGGTAATGAACATGGAGTGAAAGAAAGAGCTAGCAAAGGATCTTTTATATATAATCCGGCATAATCTCGAATGTTATCTGTTCCCGTACGTGAACCAAATAATATGATGCAAGCAAAAGTTCCTAAACTCATAAAGATATAAAACAGTGTGTAAGTTAACATGCTTGCATATCCGTTTGAGTTTCCAGCAATTATTCCAATCATAAGATATCCAATTTGACTTATTGGAGAATATGCAAGCATGCGTTTCATGCTCGTTTGAGTGATCGCAATCAAATTGCCTAATATCATACTAAGAATAGCTAATATCTCTAAAAGGAAATGCCATTCATTCGATGAGAAGGAAAAAATAATATTGAAGATTCGAGTAGCTAAAGCTAGAGCGGCTACTTTCGAAGCAGCAGAAAGAAGAGCAACAACTGGGGTTGGGGAGTCAGAGTCGAAAAAAGGATCATTATTCACTCTTTCCTCTCATTCAGAACCGTGCATGAGACTCTCATTTCACACGGCTCCTAAGTAATAAAAAAGGAATTATGTTTTTTTACTTATTACCCTCCTCGCGTATGTATAAGATGTAATAATTTATAGATTTGTACAAAGAATTACTAATCTTTAACTTTTCGAGGAATCCTTCATCGATGGTTTTCATACCGAGGTGCTGACCTGTTCAATCTCTCTTATCTTTTTCAGGAGTCTATCTAAAATAAAAAGGTAGATTCGATAGAAAAACCATCTGATTTTATTCGTTATCAATAGCCATGGATTGTTATTCTAGGGTGATCTATCGGTCGGCGGATGCTTCTCCGTTCTAATACACTCGTAGTCTTTGGAGGATTAAAACTAACTATGTAGCATCTACACAATGGAAATTATTGAATCTCTGCGCCACTATCCTGATTCTTTGTAGAAGCTACCCATAATAACTAAACTAACTTGCAAAAAATATTTATTCAGAAATATTAAATGCTTCTAACTTTGCTTTACCTTAATCGTTCATTATTCGAACGAAAGTTTTATGTTATAAGAACCTTGGTAAAAGTTGTGTTTTAATCCGAGTGAGGATAAAAGTTTCTTTATTCCGCATGTCTGTAGATCTCTTTCCATATTCAATATGGGGGAACAAATAAGTATCTATTTGTTAGAGAATGATTGAACGAATCACACTCCCTCATATACGTCAGGGGTCCATTGATGAAAGGGAACCAGAGAGAGTTTGAATCCAATTCCTACCATTATACATATGAGCGCAACCAAAGTTCCTGGAGAGTTATACATTTGTGCATCTATAAGTCCATTTATTATTCTCTGAAGTTGAATTTCTCCCCCAGATAAACCATATAACCAAGAAAACCCATAAGCCAAGATAGAAGAACTTGTTCCACCCATAAGTAAGTATTTCATAGTTGCTTCATTAGATCTCGCATCTCTCTTGGTATATCCGGATAATGAATAGAAACATAAACTTGAGCATTCTGGAGCCACAAATATAGTTACTAAATCGTTAGCACCACACAAAAACATTCCTCCCAAAGTAGCTGTTAATATGAGCAACAAAAACTCCATTATGGCCATTTTTGTACATTGAATATACTCCACAGATAGGGGAATACATAATGCTGAACATAATAGAATCAGAGATTGAAACATCTCGTTAAAGGTGTCTGTTCGGAAATTACCCGAAAAGCTAATAATAGGTTCTTCTTTCCATTGGGGAAACAAGACTGTTATGCTTATCATCAAACTTGCAAAGGAGATGAAATATAACCAAGGTGTATCTTTTTCGGAAATTAAATCTATTATTAAAAGAATGATTAAACTAGAAATTAAGATACATTCCGGTGAAATAGCACTCCCGTATGAGAGACGCAAATCAAACTCTAATTTCATAATATCTTTGAGATATAATTCAAATGAAATATCAATCGATTTCGTATATGATACGCCGAATAAAGTAAATTGTTTCGCTCAAAAACTAAGTTCATCGATATTTTTTTTTTCGAATCGTTTTCAATTCTCATGAAAATAGGTCATATCATAATAGTTAAAAATTTTTTTTTTATTCAAATACAATATTAATTTTACATTAACATTATGATATTTATATTTTTTATGTAAGCCTTTCGGCTCACGTTCCTTCCAATTTGATATCATATATTCCTTAATTTAATTTAATTGTTATTAATCTCTTTATTTATATGAACGGAAATTTGCAAAAGCTCTATTGGCCTCTGCCATTCTATGAGTCTCTTCCTTTTTACGTACAGCATTGCCATTATCTCTGGCAGCATCCATTGATTCAGAACTTGGTTTAAAAGCCATACTTCGACCTGGACGTTTTCGAGATGCCCCCGATAACCAACGAATAGCAAGTACTTTTCCCCGTGTAGATCCTATTTCAGTGGGAACTTGATAAGTGGACCCACCCACACGTCTCGCCTTTACTGCTACATTGGGAGTTACTTTGCGTATTGCTTGACGCAAAACGGATAGTGGATTGTTTTTCGTCCTTCGCTCAATATTCACCATGGCATTATAAAGAATTCCATAAGCCAATGATTTTCTCCCGTGCTTAAGAATATGGTTAACTAACATGTTGACTAATCTATTATGATAAACCGGATCAGCTTTCGCATCTCTTTCTCTCGCATTACTTCGACGTGACATGAGTACGA